ACCACTAATTTGGGACTCCACCCAAGTCAGGTTTAAGCGAGGTACCTGGACCTTTCTCATTACTCGTTGCTTCTTCACGAAGTGGTAGGGTTCCACTTCATACTGACGACGGTCGAGGGTTCGAATCTACTTTCGCCCGCAACCAACCATCCCTAAAGGGATGGTTGATCCCCTCTCCCTACAGAGAATCTCCTCTTTCCGCGGCCTGACAAGCCCACGCCTGCCTCGCAAGCAAATCTTTTTTCCTCCCTTCAGTATCAATGAAATAATACGTGAAATAAGACCATATGAAGATGCAGAGGGGATAGGCATTCCCTTTCCGCCTAACTACTTGCCTAACTACTTGGATGTGGCAGCATGGGTTGTTACTGCCCAACCCCAACTGCGCATCGCGCGGAAATACTTATATCTCCTCCGGAGTAGACGGGTGATCATTTTCCTAGCAAGTGATTCCGGGTGCGAAAAGACAAATACAAGCTAGATAGGAGAATGTCAGGATCAATTACCGGAGAAGATATAACTATTTCGTAAGTTGCGGAGACAAACTAGTTGGGACAGCAGAACTGGCTTCTAATAAAAATCATTCGAAATAGGGGAGTTCGCGTCACAAGAAGAGAAGTGAATCTAGAATAAAGTATTCCGTGTGATCCCGATAATGGGATCTATTAATATACCCGATAGGATTGATGCTAGTGCGCGAATGATCGTAGCTATTTCAATAGAACTTCTTGAAATTGATGGAGAAACTAATGAATTTTGTATAGAAGTTGTGGGTGCATCGCTACTCCCATTCTTCCCAGTGAACATTAATTTAATTATTTTGAGATAGTAGTAGATGGAAATTACACTTGTGACGAGCGCTACCAGAACTGATGGGTACGAACCAGCTTTCCATCCATGCCAAAAGAGATAGAGTTTGCCGAAAAAACCGGATGGTGGAGGGATACCCCCTAGGGATGGTGAACGTAAAACCGGAGAGAATGTTAGAACAGGATCCTTCATGTATAATCCCGCGTAATCCCTAATATTATCAGTTCCGGTTCGTAAACCGAATGAGGTGATACGAGCAAAAGTTCCCAGATTCATGAGTATATAAATAAACGTATAAGTTATCATACTTGCGTAACCGTTCTCCGGGTCTGCAGCAAGTACTCCAATCAGAATATATCCAATTTGGCTTATAGAGGGATAAGCTAGCATACGTTTCATACTTATTTGAGTAATGGCAATTAGATTTCCTAATATCATGCTAGAAGTAGCTAATAATCCTACCGCGATATGCCACTCATTAGATAAATATGGAAAAGTTAGACCGAGGAGTCGCGTAAGTAAAGCTGGAGCTGCTACTTTAGAGGTGACGGAGAAAAAAGCAACGACTGGTATAGGAGAGTCAGAGTCGAAAAGAGGATTTCCGATCTTTCCGCTCATTCAGAACCGTGCATGAAATTCTCACTTCACACGGCTCCTGGTTCATAAGAGATTCATAACTGATTTTGCTCCCAGAACCTTCCTCGTGTATGTTTCAAACCCATTCTTCTTTGAATAATTCATAATCATTCAATATGGGGATTAATTGTTAACTTCTCGAGGAATCCCTCATCATTTGTTTGGATTACCCACCAGGAGAGGAGTTTCGTCTCGAATTCTTTCTTGCTTGCCTGTTTACCCCTCTTCAATTTTCAACGGAATCCCTTCAACAACTAAAACTACTTGTTGAGTTGGTAGGCACACGTCGGGCGGGGGAAACAAATTGCGACTTTTTTCGTTCCCAGCAAAGTAGGTGCACATATTCTTCAATTTAATAATATCTTGGGGTGATTTATCAACTTGGAGGAATTTGTCAGTAGCTTTTGAAGGATCAAGCCTATTCACTTTCCATCAAATTGTGAAGAATTACACAGAAATAAGTTGGATTTGTAGCCAAATCCGCATAAACTACCAATCTTCTTCTTCCTCCTCCTTTTTCTTCTTCTTCATTTCGAAAATATACCCATAATGAGAGAGAGGATGGAAATAGATAGTTAGATCTGTGATAGAAAAGGGGGTCTACCAAATATCGCCACTTACCTCTGTTTTACTCGTATGTTATTAGTTGAACAATGCATGAATCTTATTATACGGCAAGAGAAAAGCTAATTTAGGTAACTACTATCGTGGGGAAATTTTCGCATTTCCGTGCACTCGCAGGACGCCCCGAAAGACAATTATGACTTCATATACTTATTCGTCATGATTAATTTGTTTTTCAAACGAATCACACTCCTTCATATACATCAGGAGTCCATTGATGGAAAGGAACGAGAGAAAGTTTAGATGCCATTCCAGCTGTAATAAACGCAGTAGCAATATAGATTACAGCGAAATACTGACTAAACGGGAGTTCACTTGCTATTTTATCAAGCTGAAGCTGTCCACCGGAAATTCCATACAGCAGGGAAAAGCCATATAGTAGAAGAGACGAGCTTGCTCCACCCATCAATATAAATTTCGTAGTTGCTTCATTTGATCTTATATCCCTTTTAGTATGTCCAGACAAAAAACAAGAAGATAGGCTTGAAAGTTCCAATGCCACGTAAAGGGTGGCCAAATCATTTGCCCAGCAAAGAACCATTCCGCCCGAACCTGCAGTTGATATGAAAAACAAAAATTCCGCCGAAGCCATTTTTGAACATCGTATGTAATCAATTGATAACAGGACAGATAATATCGAACAAGTCAACAGAAGAAATCTAAATATATAACTAAAATTACTGATTCGATAATTTTCGAAAGAGATTAAGAAAAATTGGATTCCCCATTGACATAGTAAAGCAACCACGCCAATTGACATAGATATTAACGAAATTTGGTGAAGCAAAGTTGTATTTTTTCCCCTGCTTGATAAATCGATTACAATAACTGTAATTAAACTGAAAATTAAAATACGTTCCGGCAAAGTTGACAGATTACCGACTAGAGGAAGTAGATCTGGGGGAGCGAAATTTGTGTAATTCGTAATAAAAATCGGAGTAATATTTGAGATTGAATAACCTTTCTTCTACCACATGCATTTGGAGGCGAAATTAGCAAGTTGAGTACTTCCCTACCTACGCGGCTGCGTAAGCCCCGGTGGCGACATATCCCCATCTCTTCTACCCAATCGATGCGGCAACAAGTTTTATTCGAATTTGGGGGGGGAAACAAGATGTAGACGTAGTCGCCGGACCTGTATCGTTAACGGAATAGATGTTAATGAAGTAGATCGAATTAAGCTTAGACGCCAGATCCTCTCACTTCTTTTCAAAGAGTTGAACTTGCTACAAGCGTGAGACACGTTTGGTAGTTCCAGGTTAAATCTACGTCGCGAAAGACGTATCGTACTTCGATGTCTACTCGCCAACGTACCATCACATGAAAGTTGTAGTATATATCTCAATCTACGCAACCCATCTCGATTTGTCGCGGCACTATGATGCAAGGAACAAATAGTCCAAATTTTTCCAAATCTGTTCAAGATATCATCATCTGTTAGCACAACCCAGGCTAATTTACCAATTGGACGACCGGTGCCATCGCATAACTTCCCCTTCTGCAGGAGTTTAACTAGTGGTAAAGTTGGAAGTCTGGGGTAAACCTTTCTTCCACTGGAAGTGCTGCTGCAGGAGCGCGCTGTGGTTTCAATTTGAACGTTTTTTGACACCAACTGGATAGTTAAGATGTAACCCAGGAGAGAGGCACAATTGGTGGGTAACAAATGTATACGTATTTGGATAAATTCAGTTGGATAATTAAGATGAGATCTGGGAGAAATGAAGAGGTAATGAATCCATCTCTTTACAAAATAATAAGCTCCCCGAGAAGCTATAAAAGATTTATTTCTATATCTCCCGAAGTGGATGCGAAAACTTCGGATGAAATATTGACTATCCATACCATCTAATTCCGTCTGATCTAATTGAGAATCAGATTTGGAAAGGCAAAATCTTTTTATACCAATATTTCTTGTATCTACATACGCATAAAATCTTGTCTGAAACTTATACTTCTGCGTCCATAAAGTTAACGATATCGAGTCGATTTCGTAGGTGTAAAAGTTTTGAAGTAACAGGTCAATATTTCCCCACCCCTTCTGTTTCCGAAGCCGAAATTGAATAAATTTTCCATACGAGGTTTTGTATGTGTGAAAACCTATCCTTAATAGATGTAGAAGTGAGACATCTTCAACTCGTCGACGAAACAGGCGAACCAGAGTTTCCAAATGAACATTCTGTGACATCTCAATCTCTGAGACGCGGCTAGACTTCGGTAGTCTATCCTCAAGAAATAGAAGAAGTGAATGAATAGATTGTGAAATTTTCGAGTTATTATTTGTTTCGGCAGCTAGCTGACGCAGACGAGGTATTCCCAGAATTAGACATATTGTTTGTAAAAGTACGTGGAGATACAGATCTACATCAAACTGAGTACTTCATCTCCGAACAAATTCTGAATGGAAAATCTCCGAATAATTTTGGTGACGCAAGCTATCAATTGGACGCTTTGTTGCGACTGAACTACAACCCTTAAATGTTAAATCTACATTTTGCCTACCTAAGCAAGACTTACAGGCAACTGAATGAAAGTTATCTCTAAATGGGAGGAGAAATAGATATGGGAAGCAATCTTTATTAGAGATAATCTTTTCAATTCCCTGTAATGCATCAAATCTAAGAGGGGACCCAGAAGTTATTCTCATCACAGTAACTCCTAACCATTACCATATCTCGCACTAATCCCCTTTTCGAAATGAGGAATTCGATCTGTTAATAAGTAGGTTTTCATTAGACAGGTGAAGGGTAAGTGGAACTACAACTAGTTAACTACTGTACGCAGAAATGAATGAATCATTCGTTTCATCGAAGGGCATGAAACCTGAGCTAGTAAGTATTTGCTACATCAGTAAATACTTACTAACTCGGGTTCCATGCTGGGGGGGTAGTTACCTGAGGTAATATACTGAGTGACAATCACCCTCCAAGCAAGGAAAAATTTTGATAGGCGGTAAGAGAAGCAAGTTTGACTGAAGTTGGGACGTAATTAAGCATTCGGTTGACGCTTGTTTAACCGCCTACCGAATTGGGAAAAGTTTATTCCGGTAATAAGTTACTAGTGATTCTAGCTACTGATTCTAGCTACTCTCGCCTCCTCCTGCTTCTCCAACTTCTCATCACGCCCGTGAAGATATGTCCGATATCACTTCTTTCAAAAGAGGTTCTTATGGAAAACCAGTAATCCCTTCGAGATAGTCTACTTCTTAAGGGAATGGCAAATACGGCGTAGATGTAGAGTATAGGTAAAAGGGAGGGGTAATACAGAAGCACCTGGAAGAATCTGTAAACTGGTCCCATTCAATTCTCCTAAAATTCAAATTTTAATTTGAGGTTAATTCCGACTTGTTCAGGCACCCTTGCCCCTCTCGAAATGTCGCAAGCAGCCGCTGCCGATTGAGCTACTTGTTCAAGTGGAGCAACGAAGGTATGGAGATCCGATTGGGTTTCGCTATTTATGGGGGTTGTAGGAACCAACCTCCTGAATGCATCTATCCTACTCTCGCCAAAATTGGGTGTCAGTTGCAACTAGTTGGTAAGTAACGTATCTTGATAGGTAGATGCATATATGAACTTTCAAATTCGTACGGCTTGGGGCGCAACTTCAGCTGCACGGATCAATTCTCTATCCAGTTGCAAAAGGATGCTTCCAACTCATATGTGTATGGCGGAGACATTGTTTCATTTATCGAGTTATCTTCTCGCGAGTCATGCTTCTCGAATAATCGTCGCCGTGAGGTAAATAGGTAAAATGAATACAGAAACAAACTTGCCCCCGCCGTTAATGAGTCCAACTAGATATCAAATACCCCCCTGTTCGTCCGCGAATTAATCTTAGGTTCAGGCCTAATCTCAGAGGTTTTCGCAAGTTGGAAATTGGTAGCAATAGAACACGAACCTTGGGAGAGAGGGGACATTGATTGAGTAAATTTTCTCTACACCTGTTAGATACTACAAATGAAGTGGAGCTCAATCAAGATGTGGCGGTTGAATCAGCCGAGCAGTGTGGGGATAAGCCAACGCAATTGAAATTCAGATTTAAATGCCAGGTAAAAACATACGAGGTGGCAAACCGGTGAAGCCTCATCGCGCCACTTCTCACAAATAACCATAAACAGAACTTTCCCCAGAAAGATAGGTAGATCTAACTATATAGGTAGTCTCCAAATTTCATTGGGTGACGACTTTTAGCAACTATTCGGAAATATTCCACCCTTTGAATAGATTTAGGAAATAGAAAGCTCCGCAAAAATGATTTCGATGGTCGAGTCATACGTTGCTTTCTATCATATCGCTTCAGGCGAGGTTTTACCGTACTACCTCAAATTTAAGAATTACTTTCTTGTCAAATACTTATTCCTCAAGTACCTTCGTTGTGCAAACTTTCTGACGCGAAATGAAGTTAGGCAGACTAGAGCTTACCCCAAATTATTATCTGTACAGTTTATTAATTTAAGAACTTGATTTCTCCTTAGCTGCATACGTCGCATCAATTGTAATTTCCGGAATATTGTTTTGCTTCGCAGAAACTTCGGTGTTTTTCTTGATTTTTCCCCTCACAAATCCGGGAATTCTATTTGGTTCCGACTCAGCTTCGGGAGTCCAATTGATATCGCTTCTACCCGTCGATAAAGACTTGGTGCTTATACCCCTGGTATCGTGCCCCCCGAAGACATCCGATGAATGATCTTCCATACCTAAATGAAATGAGTTATAAATTAAATCAGCTACTTGATTGGTGCCTTCGTAACCTAAGAAGGGTCGGTATCCCGGGGGAGAATTCTGAATATGAACTGGCGAAGAGATAACCCCGCACGGAATATCAATACGTTTGCCAATATGACGCTCCATTTGCGTCCCAAATATGGCAGAAGGTTCAATACGGGCTGTCGTATCTCCAACTTCGGTATGATCTTCCGTCACCACTACTTCACCACATAAACCTTGAACTTGCTCATTGAACCGTTCTGCATCATGCTTACAATACGTGCCTGAGCAACTTACACGAATTCCCATCTCTTTCACAAGTATTTTGGTAATTGAAGCTGCATGAGTTGCGTCGCCGAAAATAGCTGCTTCTTTTCCAGCCAAATTTTGACAATCAATAGACTTTGAAAACCAAGCTGCTTGGGAAACAAATTTAGTTTGATTGTCGACATATAATTTGTAGTTGAGTCTCTTTTCTAAGAGCGCGTAAGCCCACACATTAACAAGCTTCCCGACCTGTGCAATAAAATCGGCTGTGTTTGAAATCCCCATGGGAGTTATAGATATGTACGGCATCCCATACTCTTTTTCCAAAAGAGTTGCTGTCATCAAACCTACTTCGCGGTAAGGGACTATATTAAACCAAGCTCTTGGCAAATCCCTCAAATATTTGAGGTATCCCCCCTCTGGAATTACTTGATTGACTGCAACTCCCAATTCTCCAAGCAAACGTTTCAATTCGCGACAGTCATGTTGATTATGGAAGCCTGGGGTGAAAATTCCTATAATATTTGCCGAAGGTGCGTTTGCCACAGATCGATCCAAGGTACCTTGTCTACGAGCCCTATCCAAGTAAAATCGAATTATTTGTTCCAAGGTTCTATCTGCCGCTTGAAGCTCATTAACTCAGTGATAATTAACATCCGCGAGAATTACATCCGACTCGGAAGACAAAGAGGCTCGATCTACAAAATTTTGTAGATCCTCCTGTAAAATACTAGAAGTGCATGTAGGTGTCAAAACAATTAGGTCAGGATGTTATTCCTCATCTTTTCGGCTTATGTTATTTATAACCTTTTCTTGGGACCCACGTGCTAATACGTGGCGATCCACTACACTAGCAGTTACTGGGGTGAAATCCCTTTCCCTCTCCGACGTCGAGCGCATTACATTGAAGTAGTCATCTCCTAAAGGGGCATGCGTTATAGCATGTACGTTCTTGAAAGAACTAGCTACTCGTAAAGTACCTATGTGGGCGGGTCCAGCATACATCCGATAAGCTAATTTCATAATTTCAATTTGGTATCACTTTATTGCTTCGCATCATAAGGGGATCTATTGCTATATGTGGCTTATCATCATAATATAAACTGGGAGATCCATCGGGATCGGGAGAAACTACAAAATCGAGTCTATCGAGGGGCGAAGTAAATAGCGAATTGAAGCCAGAAATGAGAATTCCGAATTTTCGAACTTATAGTATATAAAAATGCGGGAGATCTCTTCCTCCACCAAAAGAAGATCTGGGACGGAAGGATTCGAACCTCCGAGTGACGGGACCAAAACCCGCTGCCTTACCGCTTGGCCACGCCCCACGAAGGGTTGGTATGCTGAATATCCCACACTTTGGGTTTCCTGTCAACCAGCTTCTTTAGTTATCTGCCCAGCTGCGAAGGAGCAGCGGCGAGAGAGATTGGATGAGTTTAAAACGACTGATTGAAAAATCGAACTGAAATAGAATGGGTAATTGAAAATCAATTGAGATATCATTCTAGTCTGACAAACTATCAATTTGGGAAATCCCAACTGTTCGAATGGGGGGACGAACATATAACAATATATACCCGACGGTCAACCAATTGGAAGGGATGGGCAGCCATGAACCATGTCGGGGAAGAAAATGATTTGTTACATCACTGGAGAATGAAGATGACAGTTTTATGTGACATCTGTCTAGAAAATTATATTCAACTCGACGGCACCTTTCTTGCCAAATTACCCGAAGCTTATGCAATCTTTGATCCAATTGTGGATGTAATGCCAGTAATACCGGTCTTTTTCCTCCTCCTAGCTTTTGTTTGGCAAGCCGCAGTTAGCTTTCGATAGGAAATACTACACGTTGCTCCGTTTCGGAATGCCTCATCCCTTATCAGGGGGCAGAAGAGAGTTGTCAAACAGTTCAAATTGGAAGATGAAGTAGAGAAATCACTGCAACTTGGGAGAAAATCAAATTTTGATAAGTGAGAAGTCTCTCACCCAGTTGTGGCATCTGCGGCCGGAGATGTGAGTATCAACATAACCTCCCAACTTCATTTTAAAAAATGGTGTTGGATCCCCACAGTTTACCTGATATTAACAGATATCAAATTTTCGACAAGTTCTACTTCTACGTAAATCGTCTCCCCACCTGTTAGGAAAATAAAATTATGTAGAAAATGCATATCATGAATTGGATTAATTAATATCTCGTGAGAGTCGGTCTTCTTTATTTCCTCAGTTGGAAATATCATTCATATTCATATGTCTATACAAATATAACAAATGGAATGAAACAGAAGTTACTTCGGAACAAAGTTGTTCTGTCCTATCTCACCCCTAGTTAGAAGAAACGGAGATGTTGTCATGTTTACCCTCAAACTATTTGTCTACGCAGTAGTGATCTTCTTTGTCTCTCTCTTCGTCTTCGGATTTTTATCAAACGATCCCGGACGAAACCCCGGACGTAGGGATTAGAGAGAAGGCGTTGCCTCGCCTTAGTTGTCTCGTCGAGATCAATTTTTCAATCAAAAAGTTTAATGAAACTCCAAGTAAGGGAGAGATAAATAAAGGAGAGAGAGGGATTCGAACCCTCGGTACATATGAGTTGTACGACGGATTAGCAATCCGACGCTTTAAACCCCTCGGCCATCCCTCCAAGCAACTAAAGATGTATTTGCTCGTCCGTATAATTTTAACACGAAGCTGCGTCGTAAGTCTATGCCTACAATTTGCATTTACAGTACAACTTGTAGAAAGAGGACCTCGCCCGCGCAGGAGTCAAATTATAGCCTACTTGCGGCTTAGGCGTAAAAGTTTTCTTTCGCCAATTCTCCCTTATCTCCAATATATAATATAATTATTTCTAATATATAATATAATTATTTCTAATATGTAGTAGAAGAAGAATTAATTCGTAGCTAAATAGCTAAATAGCTAAATAGATTGAGTGCAGGCAGAGAATCTGAACAGGAGGTAGATTCAATATTCTCTGGCCTAGCTAAAATCGGCAGATTTGATTCCGTACTTTAAACCGAAATAATTGCCAACTCGACACAGTGGCCGATGTTGCGGCTCAGATGCTTGGTATGGAGGCACAAAAAATAATTTCACTTCATCAAATTGATGCCAGGAGGTTTATCTCACCCCTCCCCAATTCTTCCGTGTAAATGGAGGAGTAGATTAGCTAAATAGATATGTTCAATCTTCTATAAAATTTCTTAGTATCAAGGTAAATTTTTGGGAAACGACAGGAGGAGGGATTATGAATTTAGAAACAATTGCGCAACTTGCTATCTTGGCATTGATAGTTGCATCAGGACCATTAGTAATTGCACTGCTGGCGGCTCAAAGAGGTAATCTGTGATGTGGGCGACGCAAATATCAAATGAATATCAATTTCATTTATATACACGAAATGTATCCGGAAGTGGGGAGTAGGTAGGGGGAGGGAGGGGGGCTCCTCCTACAACCAACGTTTGAGATGCTTCACCAATAAGCAGGTGGCTTGTATGTTACAATGGTATCGCAGCGGGTATAGTTTAGTGGTAAAAGTGTGACTCGTTTCACATCGGTTCCAATAGTTAGAGGATCCTTCAAACTGAATTTCAACTGAAGTAAAAAGCTTTATTTTTACGAAAGTACATATAGTTCTCCTTCTTCACCAGTTTCTGGTATGGAGGAGATAAATCATTCCCGTCACTCCTGTACCTCAGAAGTCGTACCGTTTAGTGGCGAAGCGGAAATTGTTTGGTATGCAAAAAACTTTGGACACCTCCGAAAAGAGGGGAGATTACAAATCTATGAGTAGACATCTAAAATATTTGTCTTATCGTCACTGAACCTTGGAAAGGAAAGGATCCAAGCTCGGAAGTTAGAAATAGGTTGATCTTGGTTTACCAAGATTGTCAAGTCAAGCACCTCTTCACCTAGAAAGTAATGATTTCTGTTGACTCGGCGAGAGATATTTTTCTAAAGATTTTTAGAAGTAAAAATAAGGAACGAAGTAGACGGAGAAGAAGAAGAATTGATAGAACTAATCTTCCTCCTTCTTTTCCTCGGGATCATCTAAGAAGTATATTCATGCTACGCGACTAAAACGTAGGCAAGACTGACATAGATTTTATGGATGATGCTTAATCAAGTTGGGTCGGCTCTCCCGCCTATTCGAGCAGAAGAAGGAGGAAGCCTCGACTTTCTTCAATCTGGGGAGGAAAACTTGATCCTCATAAAAGGAATTTTTAAATAGGCTCTTCTTTCGCTTGAATAAAGCGATGGAGATGATTCACCCAGTTCTCCCCTTATTGCTAGATTTAGCTAGGCAAAAATTCTCCAGTTTTGCACTACCTAGCCTTCCCCTACCTCCATAAAGGAGCCGAATGGGCGGAAACTTCCACGTTCGGTTCTGGATTAGCGACGTATTGTACGTCTGTCGCCGTCGACTATAACCTTTAGCCTTCCAAGCTACTGATGCGGGTTCGATTCCCGCTACCCGCTGATGATACGACACCAGGAATGCCGGAACCCCGGTGAAATTGAAACCTTCACTCATAAGTTACGTCGTGAACAAACTAAAGTTCTTGCTTGTTCACGATTTGCTAACCAATCCTTCGGATCATTCATGATCAACTTACCCATGATTAACCAGTAGAAGGAAAGAAGGAGCGCCCATCGTCTAATGGATAGGACAGAGGTCTTCTAAACCTTAAGTATAGGTTCAACTCCTATTGGGCGTAATTCCGTGTTTAAGGTCGTTATATCGGCGTAGATTGAGTGAAAACAATTGGATGAAGCACGAGGGTTACTTCATTCCCCAGGTAAATTTTGCAACCGTATTGTCTACTTCTCCTGCAGTGTAAAAATTTCTGTTGACTCCCTAATTGCCTCTTTCAGAAGTGCTTCCGCTTGTTCTGTAAATACTTTTGTAGAACGAGTAATTTCGCCAAATTCAGGTTTGTTTGTTACTACATACTCCCGTAGCTGAACCAAGAACCGTTTGACTTGCTCAACATCTGGTACATCCAAATATCCGTTGACTCCAGTATAAATAGTAGCAACCTGTTCCTCCACCGATAATGGGGCTGATTGAGATTGCTTAAGCAGCTCGCGCAATCGCTGACCCCTAGCTAATTGATTTTGAGTAGTTTTATCGAGGTCGGAAGCAAATTGTGCAAAAGCTTCCAATTCTGCAAATTGTGCTAATTCCAATTTCAATTTGCCAGCCACTTGTTTCATAGCTTTTATTTGAGCTGCGGAGCCGACTCTAGATGCAGAAATACCCACATTTATGGCTGGCCGAATTCCAGCGTTAAATAGATCCGCTGACAGAAATATTTGTCCATCGGTAGTAGAGGTAACATTGGTAGGGATGTAGGCTGAAACGTCTCCCGCTTGGGTTTCAACGATAGGTGAAGCTGTCATGCTACCTTCCCCTAATTGGAGGCTTAACTTAGCTGCTCTCTCTAAGAGACGGGAATGTAAATAGAAAACATCTCCTGGATATGCTTCTCGCCCAGGTGGTCTCCTTAGTAGCAGAGACATTTGTCGATAAGCTTGAGCTTGTTTAGATGGATCGTCATAAGTAATCGGGGTATGCTGTTCGCGATACATGAAATATTCGGCCAAAGCTGCTCCCGTGTAGGGGGCGAGATATTGCAGAGTGGCTGGAGAATTTGCGGTTTCGGATACTACGATCGTATATTCCATGGCACCACGATCTTGAAAAGTGTCCACTACCTGAGCCACAGAAGAAGCTTTTTGACCAATAGCTACATAGACACATATAACATTTTGACCTTTCTGATTCGAAATTGTATCTGTAGCTACTGCTGTTTTACCAGTCTGTCTGTCGCCAATAATTAACTCCCGTTGACCGCGACCTATGGGAATCGTAGAATCAATAGCAATAAGACCTGTTTGTAAAGGTTCGTATACCGAGCGTCTCGAAATAATTCCTGGAGCGGGGGCTTCAATCAACCTAAACTCAGAAGCTGGGATTTGACCCCTCCCATCAATAGGTTGAGCCAAGGCGTTTACGACACGGCCCAGAAACAAGTCGCTAACCGGTATCTGGGCAATCTTTCCCGTCGCTCTTACAGAGCTTCCCTCTTGTATAGTCAAACCATCACCCGTCAGTACGGCCCCAACATTGTCAGATTCCAGATTCGGAGCAATCCCTGCTGTACCATCCTCAGATTCCACCGATTCACCAGCCATTACTTCGTTGAGTCCATGAATACGAGCGATCCCATCTCCGACTTAAGGTACGGTACCAATGTTAACAACTTTCACTTCCGGGACATACCCTTCAATTTGCTTGCGAATGATGCTGCTAATTTCGTCAGGTCGAATGTTTATTACCATTTTTGCCAAGAAATATTACTGGGAGGAAGAAGATTAAGAATGAAAACCATTTCGCAATGAGATGAAAACTAGTAGTGAAATTGGAACTAGTCGGACTTGCTATCCATGGCTCTAAATAAGCCAATGTGGTAATCAATCATTCGCAAGTGCAGTTGATTATCCAGACGAGTAGTTAGAGTTTCTAGAGCCCTTTCAGATGCTAGTCTAGAAACTTGCCGCCGAACCTGCTCAATAGCGCGCTGCTTCTCGAAACGAATTGCATAATTCTTACTATCTTCTAATCCCCTCAAATCTTCGTCAGCTGCATCGACGAGATCTTGCTGCTCTCTGTCCATCTGCGTAAGTCCATTGATTCGGATTTCATCCGCTTTCACTTTTGCCTGTCGCAGGCGAATACGAGCCTTCTGAAGTTTATTAGAAGCTTCTTTGTAACGCTCCTCCGCATCCCTAATTGTATTCAAAATTGTTCTTTCACGACTGTCTAGAAAGTTGATCAATGAAAGTGGATTACGGATCTCCGATTCTCGGAGGCTGGTGATCTCTTCCCAAACCGAACGTGGATTTTTCGACCCATTCGGCTTTCCTGCCCGTTTTTACCGAAAAGGAAAATCGGTAAGATTAGATAGACATTATCTTCGAACGCGGGCTCGCCTTCCCTCTCATTCCCATTGACTAACAAGATTCATTTAGTCGACGCTTAGATAGACTAATCGATATTCGAATAGGGAGAAAGATTGAGGACTCTCCCAGCTAATTATTAATTAATTGAGAGCCGCTTCTTCCGAGTAGTATTCATCTTGCATGGGTTGTCTATTCAGCAAATTGAAGGAGATTGAACTGAATCAATTCCGATATCTATCTATATATTTACCTACATAAGTATAAGTATCTACCCCGACAGGTTATACAAATCGAAGTATTCCTAATATGGGCGTCTCATACCGAATGGACCCGAATATATGGAATGATGCGTCCGTCTCGAATCGCGACTTGGCTTACGCGGTGGGGGAAAGAGAACCCCAATTTTGCTAAGACTTCAAGCAATTCGGCTTTAACCATATTGACGACAGTCCCGGAAATCGGTGAGCGGAATTGGAAGCTTCATCGATTACACGAAATGCTACAGTTCTTGCATAGTCTCTACTTGCAAGTAATTCGTCGGGGTTTTGCACCTCTGTTGGGTGCAACTGGAGATAGCAGTTCTCCCACTCGGCTACACGACTCGCACACACCCCCTTCCCATAGTAAAATAATATACCTAGTACTAAAATTAAGTTAATTAAGTTTATCTCCAAAATATTGGTATTTAAACCAATACTTGCGGCGGAAGCCCAATCACTTGAGGGAGTAGCGATCTCACTTACACTTCTCATAGTCCTTCCCCTCCTGGAAAGTTTCGCAAGATTTGAACAACCTCTGGTCCGGCCTGGTAGGAAGTGACAAGCCTAGAATTTCGAGAAATCGAAGGGAAGCTGCAACAAAACCACTACTTCCCGAGCTAATCATTTGTATCAACTTGTAGTAGTTTGCCACATCTGTTGAAACTTCCGGTTAGTATAGGGAATTACAGAGAGACGCGGCGTGGACTCAATTAAGTAGATGAAGCAGCAACCTACTGCTAGGCCCCCCCCCCCCCTCCAAATTGTGGGTTCACCACTGATTTGAAGGTAGTTTAGGGAAGGGAGGGGTAAAGGTGCAACAAACTACCTACTAGTTTGAACAAGTTAAACAAATGGATTCGCAAATAAGGGAGCTAGAGCTACAACTAATCCGTAAATTGTCAAAGATTCCATGAAAGCCAAACTCAATAATGAAGTACCCCGTATCTTGCCTTCTACTTCTGGCTGTCTCGCGATACCCTCGACTGCTTGACCCGCCGCAGTGCCCTGGCCAACACCGGGTCCGATTGAGGCGAGGCCGACAGCTAACCCAGCAGCAATAACAGAAGCAGCGGAAATCAATGGATTCGTATTAGTCTCCTCCTAATTTATTTACGTCAGTCAATATTGTTTCGTCGGGTGCTAACTAAAATTGTCGCAACGACGAGTTTCTAGTAAATGTTAATCCAAAAAATCAATTCTACACGAATCTGATCAAAATTGGTGATGTAATGTGGCATATACTTACCTTGATATTGCATCAGAAGCAGTAATGAAGTACGGGAGGAACGTCTCCGCCTCTTATGTCAATCGGTTTGATTTCTCGCCTGATTTGATACAATTGGATCGGAGACATTCGAGTATTTAGTATCATTAAATAGTACCTGGCGACGCATGTCCATTCTAACTTCAGTGCAAGTAAGATCTAGCCAATTCATTTGATATACTGTGACATACATACATGTAACCGGGATCCAAACGGAGAGCGGAGAAGCAGCATAAATTACCTACCCAAAATATTATATAGAAATATTTCCCCTCTCGTTAATTTAAGCTTGGCGATGCGAGTCACTACTTTCTTGTCACTACTTTCCTGCCACTTCTCCATTTCAAAATCTCAAATTGATTTCACTAAATTAAATTGGGGAAGCCGTACAGCAACTCTTACCCCCTCCCCACCTCCGCCTACCACTACTACCTTTTCTACTCCCACTTCTTTTACTACTACTTGGAGTGGGGGGAGAAACAACGAAGGTCTCATATTGCTGTAGCATGATACCACGCAAACAACTTCTCCACCACGGTGATCCAATGGATGCTTCTGAAATAGATTATTGTTTGGTTACCACAATATTATAGATTACTGTCGGATTACCATACCATTTCGGAATGAATCGTTGTGGCTGAATTAGTGATGGCCCTCCATGGATTCTCCAATATAAGCTGCAGCTGAAGTAGCAAAAATCGAAGCCTGTATGGCACTTGTAAATAATCCCAGAGGCGTCATTGGTACAGGAACAATTAGAGGTACTGGGGACACAGGGACGGCTACTACCAACTCGTCGGCTGAAATATTTCCAAACAGTCGAAAACTAAGTGACAGGGGTTTAGTGAAATCTTCCAAAATATTGATAGGTAGCAGTACCGGAGTTGGCTGGATATACTTGCCAAAATAACTGAAACCTCTCTTTTGTAAACCCGCGTAAGAATGTGCTACCGATGTAAGCAAGGCTAACGCAACGGTGGTGTTAATATCGTTGGTAGGTGCAGCCAACTCTCCGTGGGGTAACTGAACGATTCGCCAAGGAAACAAAGCACCGGACCAATTGGAAACAAAAATGAATGGAAACATCGTTCCAATAAATGGAACCCAGGAACGGTATTCCTCTTCCCCCATCTGGGTCCTAGTTAGATCCCTAATAGATTCGAGAACATACTCAATAAAATTCTGGCTACCCGTCGGTACGGTTTGCAGATTTCTGGCACCTACAATAGGTAAAGCCAATAACGGGGCAACGACGATCCAGGAAGTTACAAGAACCTGCGCATGAACCTCGAAGACTCCTATTTGCCAATAAAAATGTTAGCCTACCTCTACACTCGATACTTGATACAGATGATCCATTTCGGAGATTCCCAGTTGGTCTATGTGCGTAATATCCCCCTCTCGATGTAAAAATTTATCCAAAATAATTGAGGTAATCACTACAATTCCTTTTCTTCCTGTTTACAAGGGGACGGGAGCAAGTTATTCTTCCTGGTGAATTTGGGCGATATCCCCAAAAATCTTTTGCTACCTCGTGAAAAGTTGTCAAGGCAGTTCTCAGCCCCGGCTTTGCCACTTATTAATTTGCCTCAGAAAATTTCGAGTTTGAGCGACCTTCGCGAATAGCTACTGTCGGTTTATCCAATATCCGTCGGATTGAGGGTCGTGCGTCGTCATTACCGGGAACTGGGATATCTACAAGATCCGGGTTACAATCTGTATCAACAACACAAATTGTGGGAATACCTAAAATAATACATTCTTTAGGGGCAATAGATTATTCGTGTTGATCAGTAATTATCACAATATCGGGTAAATTTGACATATATTGAATTCCGCCTAGGCATCTTTTCAATTTAGATAGTTATCCTCTCAAAATCGCCGCCTCTCGCTTCGGAAGTCAGTCGAACCCTCCCGTATCTTCTTCGTTTTGTAAATATTGAAACTTATGAAGACGCATCTCTGTGGTGAACCAGTTTGTTAACGTACCTCCTAGCCACTTCTCATTCACATAGTGACATTGAGATCTCGTCGCGGATGAGGCTATCAAATCAGCTACCTCATGTTTCGTACCAACCGTTGAGAATTCCTTTCCCTCCGCTGCTGCATCAAATACTAGATTACAAGCTTCAGCTAAAAAACGAGCAGTCTGAGTTAGGTCGAGGATATGAACACCCCTCCGTTCCGTAAATATAAGAGGTGACATCCTGGGATTCCATTTATGGGTCTGGTGACCAAAATGGATCCCGGCTGCCATCATTCCTTCCAAATCGATATTCCAATTTTTCTGCTGCATCTTCTCCTCAAATGTGGAAAGCTGTAAATTCGTCCTATTTTAACTAAATTTGATAAATTATTACAATCTGCTGATCAATTTTGCGAGTTGAAACAAGCAGAGACGTCATTGAATACCATACCTTAGCTCATCTCAAGATGGAGGGGTCGACTCAAGCCCGTTTGGAGAAATAGATTGGGGTCGACATTTTGCTCCCTGCGGCAACCACATAAATCGGGTTTTTTCCCCCAAGTTGGATTTTTGCTACTTCTATTTGGTGCCAAGTAGAACCGTTTTCGCTTATTAACTTCTAGTTGGCAAACGATTTCTGGACTACCTGTTCCAACAGGGACGGCGCCGCCTAGAATAACGTTCTCCTTCAATCCTTTTAACCGATCAATGCGACCGCGGAGAGCAGCTTTGGCCAATACTCGCGTAGTTTCTTGAAGACTCGCCTCTGATAGAAAACTAGTCGTACTAGGGGCTGCCCTTGTCATTCCCAGTATAGTAGGTTCGTAGAAAATTGGTCTCCTTAATACACGATTCATCCGCTCTGCCTGTGATAATTCAACAAGTTCCCCGGGAAAAAATACATTGGTTATCCCATCCTCTAATGCCACAACCCTTGATGTCAGTTGCCAGATAATAATTTCTAGATGTTTGTCGGATATTTGTACTCCCTGAGATTCGTAAACTTCTCGAATTTCATTGGTTAGGATCAGTTGGCAATGTTCTAGACTTGTTCCAGTACTTAAGAAGTGACTCCAGAAGTTCCCAATTAATCTTGTAATACCCCGATTCCATCTTCTGAAAAGATCTTCGATTTTTGCTGGAATAGGAGCAATAGAACGAGACTCCAACAGCTGCTCAACTTTCGGGAGACCCTGGGTGATGTCTCCAGATTTCAACCTATCATACGGTAATGTCATCAATGTATCCCCTTCCCCAATAGTGTCTCCAGATATCCTATGGGGAGCTGCTCCCTGATTCGCCAGAATAGTCTTACCAGTTCTGATTAGTAAGTAATCTTGGTGAATGGCTACGACCTGACCGGACTCGAGAAATACACTACTTCTACAAAAGAGTCGACTTCCACTGATTAGTAATCCCAGATTAACTGACAGGATTCTCCGAATGAGAAAATTTGGTGGCGAGTGAATTGGATTTTCCAACAAGAATCTATCTAAAAGAGGATTTCTGGGACATCTAAATACTAATCTATTCTCACCAATTAGATACCGATGTCTATGTTCCGACGTATCTGTTGCATACGTATATATCAAGTGATCGAGGAAATAATTGATGCAGAGGGAGGCTTCTCCACCTAGCAACAAGTGGGGGGGAACAGATAAGTAAGAAATTGTGTATGAAGTCCCCACTAGACCTACCTCTTCTAGGTGGAAACAGGTAAAGCTTGATCTCTCGAATTTAATTGATCTCCCTTCACTACTTAGATTCGGAGACCTCCCCGAACAAGATTCGCATCTAAAACTGGGTGAAGCGCTTTTCAAACTCCCAGCTGAGCTGCCTACACCTGATTCTAGGCGTGATAAATATTTCCCAACTCTTTCCTCACAGCTACTATTGCTTGAATAAGCAAAAGAGTTTCTACGACGGAAATCAAGGGGTGACAAAGTTAGAAAAGACCCATCACGCTCTGGAACCGAGTAAACAGTAATGCTCCGACATCTGCGAACTAAATCATCACCGTCGCCGGAGAAATTCATTTGAGCGCGAGACGGTTTATCGGCGGACACCGATTTATTGGAAACCTGACTGACCCCGAGACTTCGTACGGAAGGAAATGCTGACATATTAATCTGAATGGAAGTACTAAATAGATTATTGATTCCCACATTGGTGAGAGATAAGTAGTTCCTTTTCGCAGGAGGGGTATCATGAGAGTGTCTTCGCCACTCAGCCACTGAAAAAGTTCGAATTAATTGAGTGGTTTCGTGACTAATCCTTTTGATTCCCCCACTACCTCTATGGGAGATACATAAAAGGGCTCGAGCGTCCATGCGTTTCTGTGTCTTCGGCTTATCAATACGGGAGACCCCTCGCGCCAAGGAATCTCCAGATGTGTCGTACCTGACAGCTGGTCTTGCTGGGACAGAGGTCTCCCTTTCCCCGCGAAGTTTAACCGATTGTAAGTAAACCCAATCCCCGGCTTCAATTCTATTGGGAATCAAATTATCTGGTTCTACTAGATTGACATTCCGTCTGGATAGATTAGTTGCCGCTTCCAGATTCCAGATATATCCGGGTAATACTCCTGATGTAATACTACTTGTTAGTGGCTCACCAATTTGGATCAGTTCACCTACTTCACTACTAGTAGTACCAGTTACTCGTTCTCCCCCTCCTGTAGTAGTATTGTTTGGTATCGAAGTAAATGATAGAGGTTCATATGTAGTATAAGTCTCTTCAGAAATTGGGAAGGAATTGCCCCCTCCAACGACTCTATACCATGAGCCGGAAGTCTTCCCTTCCGCCTTACCGTCGAATACAAATATCTTCTCACCAGTAGATTCAACTTCTGTGGTGTCGCAGGTTAGAATCCCCACAGTACCAGTTTGATAGCCACATCTATCGTAGATTGCGAAGATACCATTTTCATCTAAAATGCTGTTTAATTGAACATCAACATTTACAAAACGTGATTGACTGAGATTTGACTGCTGCCTTTCTAGCAAGAGAGACACGGATTCAGCTTCTCCCACGGACCGTTTCACCCCGATATTAGATAAGATATAGTTAGATATTGGAAGTTTCGACCAACTTAAAAAATATTTCATATCGATTCCAAATTCTCGGATACTCTTTCGCGAACTTCCGCAATTGGCAGCGTTAATTTTCTTTCTGCCAAGTCTCTTAGAGGAATTGTATCTTCTTTTCATTTCGGTGAAGCTGCGTCTAATGTCGACTCTATCCTGATCTTTATGAAACAAATAGTTTTCGTCAAATTCTCTAGAAGTTCCTGAAAGAATCCGGATATGGCCCGCCTCGCGTACGACATGAATAGGATTGCTTACGCAATCGCGCACATGCCACACAAATTTACTCCAGTGAATTTCCCCGTTTAGATTTGGATAGATAGCTTTTCGGATACGTTCCTTAAGTGGAAATTCTTTGGCTCGTACTTCTGCGACAATTTGCTGCGCCTCGACATACTGGCCGTTTCGAATCATAAGTAGACTTCGAGCTGGAATGACAAAGTTGTGTACATCGCTACAACTCGTGATAGAAACAGATAGATTATTTCGACACATCCAAGCGGGATGCCCATGTCGCGTACGTGTGGGATAAGCCAACCTCCCATCGAAATGGGTAAGTCCATTAAAAGGAATTCGTACGTATTCTGCGATATCGCCCGTAAATACTCCACCTGTATGAAAAGTTCTTGACGTTAATTGAGTTCCCGGTTCCCCAATGGATTGACCCGCAATGATACCGACGGCTTCCCCCAATTCTACTAAATCGTAATGAGCAAGACTCCGGCCGTAACACAACTGACAAATCCGGAAAATGCTTCTACGTGTCAAAGGAGATCTCACATATATTGGCTGCGTCAATACTACTGAGTTACCAGCCAGCCCATCACTGATATCTTGATTACGGGTGGCAACACATCTGGCATCTCGGTAGACATTATCTGCCAACACGCGTCCAATCAATTTTTGATATGATGTTGGCTCAATAGATTCTCGTTTCCCCTCGATGAAACTAGGCAAAGCGATGCTTTTGCTAGTTTCGCAATCTTTTTTGCGTACCGCAACGTGTTGGACCACTTCGACAAGCCTGCGTGTCAGGTATCCGGCATCGGAGGTTCGGACGGCGGTATCCACAACCCCTTTGCGGGCGCCGTAGCAGGAAATGATATATTCTGTCAGTGATAGGCCTTCGCGGAGGTTTCTTCGGATAGGTAGATCGATTACTTGTCCTCGCGGATCTGACATCAATCCTCGCATGCCAAGCAACTGATGTACCTGGGAAATACTTCCCCGGGCCCCCGAAAAGGACATCATGTGGACTGGATTTAGAGGGTCGATCATTTTGAAACTTGGATTCATTTCCCGCTTTGAACATTCGCTTGTGGCGTACCAGGCTTCAATTGATTGGCGTAACTTCTCTACGGCATGCAAACTCCCGTAACGGTAATGATGCTCCGACACGTAGCCTTATTTCTCAGCGTCTTGTACAAGCCATCCTCTGGACGGTACTGCTAAAAGGTCGTCGATGCCCAGTGAGATAGATGCTTTTGTAGCTTGCTGAAAACCCAAAACCTTAACTTGGTCCAAAATATTTGCTGCAGATGCAATTCCGAAACAGACGATTAATTTGCTGATGAGTCGCCTCATGGCAACTCTATCCATTGCTTTATTGCAGAACGGTAATTCAATTTGATTCGTCACTATGGAAACCTCAACTTAACTTACATAGCTTCTTCTACTTCGATACGACAATTTAGATTTAAATAATAGGAGTCAATAATTTAAATTTAAGTAATTTATTAATTATTTACTACAAATAGATATATATATATATATATCTATTTATTTATATCGAGAAGATTTTTCACTCTTCGTTAGTGCGGCTAACTAAATATAATCACTTCGTATCGTGTCACCATATCCAATGCGGACGGGGTAGTAGACTAAGAAGCCATCGATACACCTTGAATTGCTTCCCTTAATTGTTGATTGGATAAAATACGACCAGCCGTGGTAAGTACATGTATACTTGAGATATCTCCCCTCCTACACTTTCTAATCTGGTAATTCTCGTAGGGGTGAAGAGAGGTTCCCAAGGATTCATATTGAGATTCAATGGGTAATTCGCGAATTTTCGAGCTAATCACTTCCAAATTCAATTCCCATCGAAGCCACAGGGGGCTACAAAAATCGATTTTATTTGATTCCTTGGCCCTGAGTATGTCGTAGTAACAACCGAAACTGGGTAGCTCGGCAGGATAGACGTCACCCCCTCCCGCGAAAACGGAATGCCTGCTTCCATAAACTCCCAGCTTATTCCCAATTGTCAATACATGAAGACCGAGAAGCATATCTTGACTCGGGACAGATACAGAATCGCCCGTAGCAGGGGATGACAGATTTACGTGCGAAAACATCGGAAGACGAGCTTCAATCTGAGCTTCAAGAGATAGGGGCACATGAACGGCCATCTGATCTCCGTCAAGATCTGCATTAAACCCCCCACAAACCAATGGATGCAAACGGATAGCACGCCCTTCTATCAAAATAGGTTGAAATGCCTGCATACCCAGCCTATGCAAAGTAGGTGCCCTATTCAGTAGTATGGGGTGACCCCTCATAACTTCCTGAAGAACTTCCCATATAATGGGATCTCCCCTTCGTATCATACTTTTAGCTGATCGCAGATTACAAGCAAGATGGCATCCAATCAAGTTACGAATTACAAATATTTGAAAAAGTTCGATTGACATTTCTCGAGGTAATCCACATTGATGTAATGAAAGAGATGGGCCTACGACAATGACGGAACGACCTGAGTAGTCGACTCGCTTCCCGAGCAAATTCTCGCGAAATCGTCCCTCCTTGCCCTCAATAACCTCTGAAAATGATTTGTAGGGTCTATTGTTAATATCTCTCATCGGTTGGCCGCGTATACCATTATCAATGGGAGCATCTACAGCTTCTTGAATAAGTCTCTTTTGACAGACGATTAATCCCTCCGGCGTAAATTCGCTGCCCGATGAGAATTCGACAAGAGTATTATTTCGATAAATTATCTTTCTATGAAGCTCATTAAGGTCGGAAGTAACTAATTCACCTTCATATGATTCAACTATTGGTCTCAATTCAGGTGGGAGAACCGGCAAAATATCTAAAACCATCCATTTTGGTTCTAGATTTGCCCGTAAAAAATCCTTGGCTAATTTCATCCGTCTAACCAGAAGGTCTTTTCTCCTTTGAATTGTTCGATCTTCCCATTCGTTGCCAACAGGCTTTCGCCTTGCCAGCGCCTGCCACTCTGAAGATGCGCGATCAACAACATTTCGCAGGTCCAAACCAGTCAATCCTTTTTTGATGGCATCCCCCCCGGTGGCGATTTCGTTACCTTGAAGCGTCTCATAATTTCGAGTAGAGAAAGAGGCAGGAAGCATGTTTCTCCAAGATCGGTCTTCATAATTGAATAAACCCCGCAATCTTAAGAGATTGGCTCTCTCGGCCACGGGCCTAGCGAGAAAAAGATTGGGATAGGTCGGGTGGTGACCCCCCCTTAGAATCGGACGCGATTGTTTCCTCTCATCCGGCTCGAATAACTAATCATGAAATTGCTTCAATTTGACGGTTTCTAGACATGGTGACGCCGTCTCTTTGGAGATGAAGTAGTTGTTCATTACTCGGATTTCAACTCTTTCTTTTTCGAGTAGTCTTGGACCCTCCGTATTGATCGATCTGCCGGGGGGGAGAGGAAGTAATTTTCTCTCCCATATCTATTTCCTAGTTCAATCGTAGGCCGGAGATATTTCCCTTGTTCCCAATGCGACCATTTCCCTCTTTGGGTTTCCGCTCCACTTCGATGGCTGCTAATTAAATTGAGCAGAAAAGTCACTGCGACGTTTAGATTTTCATAACCATCTATTTCTTTCATATATATATCTAGAAGTAGATATGAACTACTATTTAGATTAGAAAACTTCTTCCGGAAAGGGAAACAGAGAAAGAAGAGGGAAGCCGAAGGACTTTATTAGAAAGAACGTAATTCCTAATCTATCAGCTGAAATGGAAATAGTTCTTACGAAGCCCAATCGCTGGATTTTCTGCTGAAAATTAACCATGGAGGAGGTTCCCCATTATGCACACGGTAGCTTCTACCCCGAGTTAGACAATAATACTCGATCGATGCGAAATACATGTCGGTTAGAGGCTTTCCACTTCTACATGGAATGACAGTTTAGGCCAATCTGTAGTGATCGACATATACAATCGAGTCACACGTCGCAATATACTGGGCTTTCTGGTTCTTTAAGAGGTTTGGCAAGTAGATTTGCAACATAACTAGGAATTCGTTTCAAAAACCACACATGAGTGACTGGACACGCAAGTTTAATGTATCCCATTCGATATCTTCGAACCCGAGAGTCAATAAATTCAACTCCGCAATGTTTGCACAAATTGGAATCCTCCCCTTCGTTATCGACAGATCGATAATTTCCACACGCACAAACGCCGCTTCTTAGGGGTCCGAGTATCCTTTCACGAAATGAGCCATCTCTCTCTGGTTTGTGAGTCTTGTAATGCAACGTATAAGGTTAATCGACTTGCCCGACGATGTCTCCATTGGGTAACTCTCTCTCAGCCCAACTACGAATCTGTTCGGGGGAAGCCAGTCCAATTTGAAGTTGTTGATAATTCGCTCGATGAATCATGTTATAAAAAGTTTTGATTAATTACTCGCGGAAGTTTCAGTTAGATATCAAATGTTTTCACTCTCTCTCTCCAAACCTTCTTCAATTATGAAATTGTGCTCCAGGTTCAAACCCATGCAACGTAACTCTCGAACTAGCAGTCGGAAAGACTCTGGAACGGTATCGGGCTTATAAACAGGTTTTCCAGTCATAATTGCACCAAGTACCTTGTAACGAGCCTGAATATGATCTGATTTAATTGTAAGCATTTCTTGCAACGTATAAGACACCCCGAAACCCTCCAAAGCCCGTACTTCCATTTCTCCAACCCGCTGCCCTCCCCGCCTGGATCTTCCCTTGAGAGGTTGTTGCGTAACAAGTGCGTACGGTCCGCTCGATCGCGCATGAATTTTGTCGTCGACCTGATGAATTAGTTTCATCATATAGCCTCTTCCAATTGTAATAGGTTGCACGAAGGATTCACCTGTTCGTCCATCGATCAATCGACTCTTTCCGGGGTGATCGGGTTCAAATAGCCACGGATTATGGGTGATCGCACTTGCTCTACGAAGTTCTGTAAGTACTAATTTTCTGGAAGCTTCCCGCTCATACCTCTCGTCAAAAGGTACTATGCGGTAATGGGTTTCTGGAAACTCCCCGGCTAACCCAAGTAGGCATTCGAAAATCTGTCCCACATTCATTCGTGAGGGTACCCCTAAAGGACTTAATATCATGTCGACCGATGTTCCATCTTGCAAATAAGGCATATCCTGTCTAGGCAATATTTTTGACGCAATACCTTTATTTCCATGTCTGCCGGCTATCTTATCACCTACTTGTATCTTACGCTTCTACAATATATAAATATGAATAACTTCTAAATCATTTGAAGTATCGTCTTCGGGATAAACCCACCTGACATCAGTGACTCGACCTCTTCCACCAATCGGAACTTTTAGACAGCTTTCTCTCGCATTGATTAATTGTATACCGGAAATGGCTTGTAACAATCTCCCTTCCGGCGCACGTGATGAATCTGTCCCCTCCTGGGGTGTCAGTTTGCCGACCAAGGCATCTCCTGCCTCCACCCAAGATCCTGATTCCACGAGCCCATCATCATCTAGGTGTCGAAGTGTATGACTATCCAATTGAGGTATTTGCTTGGTAACCCTTTCAGGACCCTGATTTGTTGTGCAGACTTCAACTTCGTGTCTCTCGATGTGGAAGGATGTGGAGATATCTTCGTATATCGGGCGTTCGCTAATCAACACTGCATCTTCAAAGTTGTAGCCTTCCCACGGCATGTAGGCTACTAGGATATTTCTACCCGAAGCTGATTCTCCCCTGGCAATTGCTGCCCCATCCGAGATAACTTCTCCGCGTCTCGATAATTCTCCCACTAAAGCCGCAGGCTTCTGGTGTATACAGGTATTGCTGTTGGGACGTTCATATATCTTTAATCGATTCTTTGTAACACGTGGAACTACTTCATTGTCTGGTACTTCGTCGACTGATAGTAGTTCAATCAAATTACCATCAATATATCGAATTTATCCTTCTCGTTCAGATACAACTACACTTCCGGAATCTGAAGCTACTTAACTTTCTAACCCAGTTCCTACGAAACATCTTTCGGAATTAACCAGTGGAACCGCCTGACGTTGCATAGTAGAACCCGTTAAGGCACGGTTCGCGTCATTATGCTCAATGAATGGAATAGGCGAAGCTCCGATAGAGAAATGATGCAAGGGATGGATGCTTCGAAAATCAACCTGTTCCCAAAGGACGCTGAGGAATTCTTGTTGATATCGAACCGGTATAAGCTCTTTCCCCCTAGCTCTCCATTGAGATATTAATGAATTTTCAGTCGCTATTCGGTAGCAATCGTCTTCGGTGGGGGATGAGTATATCAATTGCTCCTTCTCAGATGATTCCGAAATTTTGAAGTACGGGCTTTGCGAAGATCCGGAGTTGCTAACTTCTGCCTGAATAGCTAGTGATGAAATGAGGCCAGCATTCATGCCTTCCGATGTTTCGATTGGGCAGATACGGCCATGGTGACTAAAATGGATATCTCTAGCTTGAAAACTGGCGGTTCGTCGTGTCAATCCGCCAGGACCTACGGAACTTAATCTCCGTTTATGCACCATTTCCGATAATGGGTTTACTTGGTCTAGAAATTGTGATAGGGGATGTGATCCAAAAAACTCCTTGAAAGTTGCTACTACTGGTGCAGGCGTCACCAATCCCCGTGGCGTCGTCGCGCGTTTGCGCCTAACGGACCTAGATAGATTTTGTCGAATCGAATTCTCTAAACGATTTAGGGCCAATTTCAATTGTTCCTGAAGCAAATCCGCAGCAGATCGAACACGTCTATTTTTCAGATGATCTATATCATCGAGGTTGCCCATCCCGTAGCTTACTTCTATTGAATGATCTGCGGCTGCTAATATGTCTTGGGGCAGTGAAAAATGTTCCTCTTCGGGTACATCAAGAGTTAGTTTGATATTTAGGTTTCGTCGACCAATTCGTCCCAACTCAAATCTATGCTGGGGGAACCTCTTCTATAACTCCTTGAATATAGATTCCGAAAATGAGATATCCGCATCTGTGGCGGAGTATGAATGTTTGTAAAGTTCCGCTGTAGCATCCTCCGACGATTCGACGGCTCCCTCTTGTTTCTTTAAGATATTTGAGAAAATCTTGGGGTAACGAGCATTTTGCAAGATATCTATCTTGCTTAACCCCATAGCTACTAATAATATCGAGATGGATATCTTCTTCTTCCTGCTGATACGAATCCAAATTTTTTCTCTCCTATCTATTTCTAATTTGAATCTTCCCCCTCGATCCGAAATTATGGTGCTAGTATAAGCGAAAATTCCTTTCTGATCGGCTTCTCGGTTGTAGTAAATACCGGGACTTCTCAAGATTTGACTGACCGAAACCCTGGCAACTCCATTGATAATAGATGTCCCCTTAGAATTCATCCAGGGAATGGATCCGGACCGCACGTCTTCTTCCTGTACTACTCCATCTCCACTGCGGATCAATTAAACTGGTACATATGGATCGGATGAGTATGTGACACATTGATACGCGACGTCTCTCTCTTCGACTGAAGGTCGCGTCAATTGATACTGTCCACTAATAACTCAGAATTCGACTTCCTTATCTGTGTCTTCAATTTTTGGGAAATTGTCAAGTTCTTCAAGCAACCTTTCATGAACAAATCGATTGAAGCTTTCAAATTGAATTTGTGCAAGTTCTGGTAATACGGGCATATTTTTACTTCCTCCTAACGAATTGATGAATCGAGACTCATCCCGATTGAGAATATATCAATTAGATTTCCGTATTTCTATTTTCTTACGTCTGGGAACTTGAATCACCAGCCCCCCCCGGAGGAATAGATGGAATAGATGGAAGAAATTGATTCCCCTTCTTCTACTTATCTACATCTGCAACCAATTTTTCGCGAAGATTCATATGACGATGTCTAAGCAGGGGGGATGCAGGAGAGATTCTGTCGTACCTCTTCCTCGGAAAACTTTTTCGCACTAGAATTTAACTCATTGTCGTGAGCTGCAAATGAGAGACATCTGTGCGGCCCAGGGTTATAATACTTACGTATGCGAAAATACAATAATCATTGATGAAGAAACCGAGAGATACGTAGCAGCAAAACGAGTTTAATAATTATACCACGTGAGGGATTTCGATTACCAGAGAGAGGTTGAAATACAGGCAGATGCTCCCTCTCCCACGGTATCAAATAACTTCTTCTCGAAGTTTCCAGCAAAATGAAAGTTAAAATTTCCGAGAGGAAGTTAGAAGTTATTTGATACAATAGCTGGGGAAGAGAAAATATTGTTGACTTCGAGTCTATTGCTACATAGACTCCAATCAAATTAGTTAGTGGGATTGTAGTTCAATTGGTTAGAGCACCGCCCTGTCAAGACGGAAGTTGCGGGTTCGAGACCCGTCAATCCCGATGAACTCCAATGAAATATGCTAGTTCAAAATTCACCTTACAGGCTCGGACTTGGGTCGAGCTGGATTCGAACCAGCGTAGGCGTCGCCAGCGGATTTACAGTCCGTCCCCATTAACCACTCGAGCATCGACCCAGAATTGGGAGATGAGTACCCCCAGGGGAATTCGAATCCCCGTCGCCTCCGTGAAAGGGAGGCGTCCTAGGCCTCTAGACGATGGGGGCCCAGTTACCTCTTAGGTAGATTAAGAGTATTTCCCATCAGTTGTCAATTTATAAAAGTGACGAGGAAGTGGTGAGTGAATCCATTTTTCTAGCAATCTAAATTGGGGTTGTATCGGTGATATAAGTAATAATGATTGAAATCATTTTTTTACCACTTACATGCCCCAAACTAATTGGAGCGATTCCTAAATTAATAGGAGGCGGACGCGTCAGGCTAATATTAATATTTCCCAAAGACGAACCGTAGGTATTCTCGATATTCCATTTCGTGATATACTATGTAATCGATATCGATATCGAAGATTTAAATTCGATCTTTTTACTTTTCATTGATTAGCTAATAATTCGGTCGACCCGACTAGTTAGGGAGAGATAGTTTATAATAGAATCCGAGAGTTTCTCCGACGAAACCGCTCGAGCTATTTCCCAACTGATGATTCGAACTACCAATACGGAAGTAAATATTGTCGCGTTTGTAGCTACCGCACTTTTCATTCCGATCCCGACAGCTTTTCTACTTATTCTCTACATCCAAACGGCCGCGCAGAATAACTAGTAATTGGTAACTGATTTGACTACCAATTTACCAATCAATTTTCATATGCGGAAGCAACAGGTAAGGAGATAAGAGAAGGAGGCACTATCTGCTCTTCACCCATGAGATACAAGGATATGCGAATCGCTCCCCCTGGTCCGTACGAGATTTTTCCGCTACCCAGTTGTTTGTTGCTGCTAGTAAAAACTTATAATAGCAATTTATCCCCGACGTGGCACTGATTGGTTTTTTTTTTCGTCAGTCAGAGTCTATGCTTTTCTCCACCGCTTCCATCTTTCTGAATACTACGTATCATGGATTATTTCCGAATGTAACTGTCCAAAATTGATAGATTACCTCTTCGATCTATCAATTTCGGCTTTTCACTCAATTCATTCTTTTTCTTCCCCATAAATTTGATTTTGACTCAATGACTGATGGTAAGTGGCTGGAACATTTGGATATACCTCCATATCTTCTACGAATCAACCTACATGAGATGGGAAGAAAGAAGTGAAGTATCCGAACCAGAAGTATGATCTCGAAGAAATGTCGGGTATACGTCCACTCCCCGTTTCCCACTCCGAGTGCAGTCATGTCGTCAGACGAAACCAATTCAATTTTGAATTAACGAAGGTGTGACCTAACGACGAACAGAGTAGGAGTAGGTTCTCGCCCATGGTAAGGAAGAGGAGTCAGTCTATTGGGGTACCAAATTTATTTAGTTCGACACTTCAATCTTTGTTTCGAAGTGACGGGGGAGGGGAGCGAATTTGGTTTAGCTGGAACTCCCCCAGATAATTGCTTCCCCTCCCCCCAGAAGGTTCTCCAGACGTACAACTACTTCAAAATCTAGATTTTGAAGTAGTTGTGTATTTCTGCCCACGGTGTATTCACTAAACTGCATTATATTGAATGGAGAAGAGGTGGGGAAAGGGGAATTTTGGTAACTTCATCTCCGATCCGACGTTAGATCATTTCTTAGTATTCGTTAGTATCGACGATTCCGGTATGAACGGGGGGGGGCGCAGGGGAAGTAGCCCTCGGCTGCACCATCCCTTCCACTCAGATATAAAAATTGAGAGGGGAAAGACATGAATCTGCGGTCTCACCACGACTGCACGTATCCCCCGAATTAGACTACTGGGGGACCGGCTAATCTTCTGCTGCAAACCGCTTCGTCCCCAAACTACAAGTGAAAGGGAAAATGTAGAAATCACCGTCGGGGCAGCCCAAGCTATAGTAACTAAGTCCGTAGTTGTAATTCCTATCTATTTACTCCCTCGATTTCTATTAATTACTAATTATTTATAAGTTCAAATACGAAGCAAAGCTTGAAAAAGATTAAAACTTGTTGTCTAGCGAGGAGCAGACACCTATTTGATGAGATACTTCGGTGACAGAAGATACTGCGTGTCTAAACCCGTTCCCCTTTTTCAATGGTACCAGTTAGTGGCTCCCTCCCAAAATATTTTGGTGATTCAGACCCCCTAGTTACCCATTAATGATATAATAAGATGGGATTGTTTATGCGTGACGCATCGAGGCACATGAAATGTGATAGGCTATAACAGGCTATAGAGCACCTCAACCTGTATCCGATTTCGGCGTACTAGACAATCCCTTATAAAATCCCTAAATGGATAAATCCAAGTAAGGGAAATAGATTTCGCTCCTTCCCGTCATATACGACGAAAATTCTCTTGCTAGGCGACACCCAGATTCGAACTGGGGCATCGAGGATTTGCAGTCCTCCGTCTTACCGCTTGACTATATCGCCCTTTGGTGGCTACCAGCCATCGGTGCCTATCCAGGCGGAAACAACATCCAATTTGCGGATTGCTGGATAGCATGTAACTTGGTGACATGAATATGTTATCAATGCCTAGCACCTCTACTAGTACTAAGTATATTACCTGCCGGGAAAAGTAGCAAGTAAATAGCTGCCCCCCCCCCCCTACCCCGGCTAATTCATCTGCGGCAGATAATCGATTGACATATGTCTGGTGACAAAGCAGCTATTTCGACAAACTTGTTTTGCAACGAAACCTCATTGCATCCAAAAGAAAGACAGAATATCAAAGTAATGAAAATTAGATAGATCTCCGCTTGCAATCAATCGTTCATCTTTCGATTGACATTTGAAGCTTCTTCCCCCTCTTTCAATTTCCTATTCTGGAAATAAATTGGAGTTCATAACTCTTTCTTTCTTCAGACATATCTCCCTCTATATATAACAAAACCTGTTTGTTTCACATGGGATAGGCGGATAGCGGGAATCGAACCCGCGTCATCTCCTTGGCAAGGAGATATTTTACCATTCAACTATATCCGCATAACTTGCTACCTCATCTTAATCGTGTTACAGAGTTTTGCCAATTCAAAATTTGCATACGTATTTACTCCAGATTTGGGGTGATAGATTCCAATCTGTGGTAGGTGGAGAGGGGGGGGGGGGTAGATCTATTCTGCTAACTACTAATTGAAATTTGACTACACTACGGCTACGTGTAGTTACTTCCTAAAGATTTCCGTCAGGTCGGCAAAAATCTTCTCTATTTGGCAACTCCACCCGTAACGGCAAATTACGAGGGGAGGAACCAAAACGATACAGAATCTCAATTAGGAAATAAACGAATTGGGTATACCTACCAAAGAAACTGATCCAATCCATAATGACGCCCCTGAAAAAACTACATTTTTATTGCTGGACCAGCCACCGGGGGATGCAAATGCAACGGGCACCCCTACAACTAGTAGAAATGAAATGGCAATTAATCCAAATAAAGCCAATTGAAACGCGATAGTCATAATTCTAATTGTTTTCCTAGTAAGGTATAGGCTGTTCGCACCATCCAATCCTCATCCAACGGAACCCCCTCTCGGTTCGCCACGAATTACCTTGTTGACGGGGCATGGAGACCCTTCTATTTCCGTCACTAACTACCTCAAAATTCACAAGGTTTTTGTTGGTTAATAATTGGTTTAGATTCCGACATTAGGGATGATTATACGTAATAGCTTCATGGTCAGAATTGGTTCCATTCTGCATCTTTCGCGGTGTGGGAAAGTTTCAGTTAGGGGAAGCAATATCTATTGCTATCTCACTTCCAGGTAAAATATATAAATTGAATGTGAATACCCCCCAATCGATTATCAAAGGTACCTGAGAGACGTCACTTCTACTTCTAAATATCGGAAATTTAGGTATAACCGGGAGAGATGGTCGAGCGGTTTAAGGCTCCAGTCTTGAAAACTGGCATGGTACCAAAATGCCATCGAGGGTTCGAATCCCTCTCTCTCCCACTTCTCGTAGCAAGATGAAAATTGGACGGAAGAGGCAACAGTAATTAGTTACTACTAGTGCCGTGAAATATTTCTTCCTATCCCACCAAACTTGGAATAAGTTGATAGTACAGATTACATCATTCAGGTAGTAAAACTCTATCTATCTATTCAAATAATAGATAGATAGAGTTTTACTACCTGAATGATGTAATGAGTCCGCCAGCACCGAACTAGATATATATATATACCTACTTGCTAACAAGTAAGAAGATAAGCGAGACGGGGATTTCTATCATGTCTTCATCACCTCGACGTAGATTTCCAAGTCTTAATTAAGAGGTGTCATGGAAAGAACGGGTTCGGTGTCGCGGTCAATTCCCTTTTCAAACCCGGCTGCGGCTGCGCGAGCCCTACCCGCGTGCCACAAATGACCCACGAAAAAGAAGAATCCCAGGACGAAATGAGAGGTTGCTAACCAACTCCGAGGAGATACATAGTTTACGGCGTTAATCTCGGTAGCTACTCCACCTACGGAGTTTAGGGAGCCCAGAGGAGCGTGAGTCATATACTCCGCGGATCGTCGCTCCTGCCAGGGTTGTATATCTCGCTTCAACTTACTAAGATCTAAACCGTTGGGGCCCCTTAAAGGCTCTAACCAAGGGGCGCGGAGGTCCCAGAAGCGCATAGTTTCCCCTCCGAAAATAATTTCTCCCGTAGGGGAACGCATCAGGTATTTACCTAACCCAGTGGGACCCTGGGCGGAACCTATGTTAGCACCAAGACGTTGGTCCCTGACGAGGAAAGTAAAAGCTTGTGCTTGAGAAGCTTCCGGACCGGTAGGGCCATAAAATTCACTGGGATATGCTGTGTTGTTGAACCAAACGAAACAGCAGGCAGTGACCCCAAAGATGGAAAGGGCTCCCAAGCTATAGGATAGGTAAGCTTCCCCGGACCATACCAAAGCACGACGAGCCCAGGCAGACGGTTTCGTTAATATGTGCCAAATTCCACCAAAGAGGCAGATGGATCCCAACCAAACATGTCCCCCAATGATATCTTCTAGATTATCCACACTTGCAATCCACCCTTCTCCCCCGAAAGGAGATTTCAGTAGGTAACCAAAGATAATATTGGGGCTTAGGGTTAGATTTGCAATCTCTCTCACATCCCCACCCCCGGGTGCCCACGTGTCGTACAACCCTCCGAAATAGAGTGCTTTGAAAACTAAGAGAAAAGCCCCAAGACCTAGTAGTATCAAATGAATACCGAGAATCGTGGTCATCTTATTCTTATCCTTCCAAGTGTAACCGAAAAAGGGGAAGGATTCCTCTAACGTCTCGGGCCCAATTAAGGCGTGATATATACCCCCAAATCCCAAAACTGCGGAGGAAATCAGATGGAGTACCCCGGAGACGAAGTAGGGAAAGGTGTCGACTACTTCCCCGCCAGGACCCACTCCCCAACCCAGCGTAGCCAAGTGGGGAAGTAGGATTAATCCCTGCTCATACATAGGCTTCTCCGATACAAAGTGAGCCACCTCAAACAAATTCATAGATCCAGCCCAGAAGACAATCAGGCCGGCATGAGCTACGTGGGCACCAAGCAATTTGCCAGACAGATTAATTAGTCGGGCGTTGCCAGCCCACCAGGCAAAACCTGTGGTTTCTTGATCGCGGCCACCGAGCGAGAGGGTTCCATTAAAGAGCGTTTCCACGGGGTAAAACCTCCTCGGGAAATACAAGGTTTTCGTGGGGCTGATCCTGAGCTGCCATCCAGGCACGGATACCCTCGTTTAGTAAGATATTTTTCGTGTAAAAAGTCTCAAACTCGGGATCTTCTGCTGCACGAATTTCTTGGGAGACAAAGTCGTACGCGCGTAAATTCAAGGCGAGACCAACTACTCCAATAGCACTCATCCACAAACCTGTCACTGGCACAAATAACATGAAGAAGTGTAACCAACGTTTGTTGGAGAAAGCAACACCGAATATTTGAGACCAAAAACGATTTGCGGTTACCATTGAATAAGTTTCCTCAGACTGAGTTGGATTGAACGCGCGGAATGTGTTTGCGCCGTCACCGTCTTCGAATAAAGTATTTTCAACTGTAGCACCGTGGATGGCACATAATAGGGCCGCGCCAAGGACTCCTGCAACCCCCATCATATGAAATGGGTTCAAGGTCCAATTATGAAAACCTTGAAAAAATAAAATGAATCGGAAAATGGCGGCTACGCCAAAACTGGGTGCGAAGAACCAACCGGATTGGCCTAAAGGGTAAACCAAAAATACGGAAACGAAAACCGCAATTGGGGCGGAGAAAGCTATTGCGTTGTAGGGGCGTAGTTGCACAGACCTCGCAAGTTCAAATTGGCGTAACATAAAACCTATTAGAGCGAAGGAACCGTGGAGAGCAACAAAGGTCCATAAACCCCCCAATTGGCACCAGCGAGTAAAATCTCCCTGTGCCTCAGGGCCCCACAGAAGGAGTAAAGAGTGGGCCAAACTGTTAGCCGGAGTGGAAACCGCAGCAGTCAAGAAATTGCATCCTTCCAAGTAAGAACTAGCTAATCCGTGGGTATACCACGAGGTGACAAAGGTTGTACCTGTGAACCAGCCGCCCAAGGCAAGGTAGGCGGTGGGGAAAAGTAGTAGGCCAGACCAACCCACGAAGACGAAACGGTCTCTTCTTAACCAGTCGTCCATACTATCAAATAAATCTTTCGGCTCCTTGGAAGATTTTCCGATGGCAATGGTCATATTCATTCCCTCATCTAGCTCCTCAAACAATTTTTGGGTTCCCTCTTCCTTTTTATTTTTCAAGCCGCGATATGGTGTAGTTCCGCCTCTCCGGGGTGAGATAAAACTGGCCCACCAAAACGCCGTTCCTTCCGGGAAATCATTTACGAAGACGGAGGACTTCTAGGAGTTGTTACGCGAAAGTGAGACTGGCAGCTCTGTTAATCTCAATCAGGAGGTTGGATTTTTTCACTCCCTTCAGCATCTCTTTTACCTCGCCTCTAGCTTCCCTCCCTCTTCTCTTTTCCACGTCGCGTTTTTTGCCCAGCCGTTCCTTCTATTCCAAGCTTCTCTCCCCCTCTCATGTAAATTTAGCTTTTGGGCATCTCTCTTCTTCTATTTACTTAATCCCAAGCTGATCCTGCCTGTTACGTAGTTTCTTGAGCAGTGGGTAGACCTTTCTTTTCTTCCGAGATTTCAACTTCGATTCAGTCGCATTAGAAGTACTTTGGGAATCCGACCTAGCACAAAAAGGAGACGGAGTTGCTTCCGGAAACATCTAATCTAGGGGAAGAAATACCGGAGCGGCTGGGGAGCTTGCATTCATATATAGAATATATGGATATATGTGGGTGCAGTATCCATCCCCCTATCGAAAATTATTTCGGTACTTATTTTACCAATTCCCAGTCAAATTTGGAAGCCTTTTTGTTCGGTTTAGCCCCAAGTGGAAGTAGTGGATAAGCAGCATACCGCAATTTGATCCCGAAATTTGATCCCGAGCGGGGTATATATTAGAACTATTGACGTCGGACAAGAAAATTCGCTGTTAATATCAAACCCCGACGAAAAAATTGCTTCTAGGTATTTGGAAGAGATATGTAACAAATAGGGGTGCCACATACTCCAATAACTTCTACTAGCTGCAAAAAATTAGTTACGTAAGTAAATACTAAATTTACCACGTAATTTTCCTTCTCCCCCTTCTCAGATTAAATTTTATATAAATACATAGTTCCACATATCTACCTATCTATCTATTGATACTGATGCTGGGAATTCATATTCAATTCCCGAGATAGGGGTAACAAAAAAGGTTCTGATATGAAAAATTATATCTACTTCACCCCCCCCCTTTCAATTGCTTCTCCCTCCAACTGTGATGGGTGGCACATCACCCGGTGTAGCGAAACTACTTAGGTAGGATACCGCGACTAGAGGAGAACCAGCTTAACTGAAAAATCGAAATTGACCGAATTCCATTTTCAATAATTAGGAAATTTTTTATTTGCTAGAAATGCTGGGAGCTAGACCTCCTTCTTTTTTGCATCAAAAAGCCATGTGGACCCGAGTGTTTCCGTGAAGCTGAAGAAGTTCGATCCTTGGATTTATCAAGGTTTTTTGGTTAGCCCCTTGTCGGATTTGAACCGACGACTTACGCCTTACCATGGCGTCACTCTACCCCTGAGTTAAGGGGGCCTCAAATCACAACTACTATCTGACTGAGCTCCACCAGGCACACCGTCAAGTTTCTACCCCACATTTCTCCCTCCTGGAAAAATCGAACTTGATGAGACAGAAAGAACCAATTTTAGTCTGAGACAAGATGGGGCTATGTTCTCAAATTATAAATCTTACCCCTCCACCTAGATGTAAATTTAGATATCTACTTGTAGATAAATAGGTTTTTGCCCCACCAGGTGACGACGTCCAGGAAGGGGGAGAGGAAGGATGAGGGAGATAAATGATACCAATTAGGTAACTCTTATTTCGACGCGTGACGTCAAATAATCCCAATCTAATAACTAATTGAAAGACTTGTACCTACCCGATATCCGATCTAGTAGAATTAATACCAGCTCTGCTAATGAGACGCGAAAAGCTAAGCTCGCGAGGAACATCAAGCATCGCGTGACTGACGTAGATAAACAATTGTTAGTTTACTTCGCGGGGACAGGATTTGAACCCGTGACCTCAAGGTTATGAGCCTTGCGAGCTACCAAGCTGCTCTACCCCGCTTAGTTGATGCTTCCAACGTAATTATTATACGTCTATTGAGTAGTTACGTTGGATGGAAATGAGAAAGACTACCTAATTCCGCGAACTAGACATCATTTTTCAAATAAATGAAGGGGAATTTCCCATCACCAACTTGATTTCAATAATCCAGGCAGCAGACAAGTGTGTGCCATTTCACGAAGTACGTGTCTAGATAAGCCAAAGTATCGGTAATTGGATCGGGGTCGTCCGGTTAGGGAACAACGGTTGCGGAGACGAACGGGTGCACTGCTTCGCGGTAAAGATTGCAATCTTTTGAAAATAATGAGTTTCCCCTCAATTGACGAGCTACTTTTAATCTGCCTTTTCAGAGATTGGCGAATGGTATGATATTTTTTCACCAACTCTTTCTTTCTTCCTTCCTTCTCAATAAGACTCTTTTTTGCCATAATTGGTAAATCGGTAAGCAGGATTGGATTATCACTCCAAAACAGATTGGATTCGGAACCAGAAATCTATCTACCGATAATTATCGGAGGAAGAATCAAATTCTATTTCTAATTACGGATAGATAGAGAACTGGTTTTGAAATTAGATCGGGTGTAAAAAGGAGTGGGAAAACAAACTTGACGCAGAAGTAGACAAATAGTGTACGATGTGAAATTAGCCAAATTTACCTGATGTAGATGCTATTAGAAAAGCTGCATAGGTAAAGATATAACCCACGGAGAAGTGGGCTAGTCCCACCAGTCTTGCTTGAACGATGGAGAGAGCGACCGGCTTATCTTTCCAACGTATCACATTTGCTAGGGGTGTTCGTTCATGAGCCCAAGCTAGAGTTTCAATAAGTTCTTGCCAATAACCTCGCCAGGAGATTGGGAACATAAATCCAATAGCCCACACGAGATGTCCAAATAGGAACATCCATGCCCATACAGATAAGCTGTTCATACCAAAGGGGTTATAACCGTTAATAAGTTGTGAAGAGTTCAGCCATAGGTAATCCCTCAACCACCCCATTAAATACGTAGAAGATTCGTTGAATTGAGCAGCATTCCCTTGCCACAAGGTGATGTGTTTCCAGTGCCAATAGAAGGTAACCCATCCAATGGTGTTTAGCATCCAGAAGACGGCTAAGTAAAACGCATCCCAAGCTGAGATATCGCAGGTACCGCCTCGACCGGGACCATCGCAGGGAAAACTGTAACCAAATTCTTTCTTATCTGGCATCAACTTGGAGCCGCGCGCATCTAAAGCGCCTTTGACTAAAATCAGTGTAGTCGTATGTAGGCCCAAAGCGATGGCATGGTGAACCAAGAAATCCCCGGGTCCAATCGTTAGAAATAGTGAGTTGCCACTACTGTTAATAGCATCTAACCAACCCGGTAACCACAGGCCTCGACCAGCATTACTTGCCGGACTACCTGCTGAGGATAGAAGCACATCGAAACCATATAAAGTTTTACCATGAGTAGATTGAATCCATTGAGCAAATATAGGTTCAATAAGAATCTGTTTCTCCGGAGTCCCGAAAGCTAGCATTACGTCGTTGTGGACATAGAGCCCTAACGTGTGGAACCCCAGGAATAAACTTGCCCAACTTAGGTGAGCTATTATGGCTTCTTTATGTTCTAACATTCTCGCTAAAACGTTATCCTTATTCTGTTCCGGATCATAATCTCGAATGAAGAATATAGCTCCGTGTGCGAAGGCTCCTGCCATGATAAACCCGGCGATATATTGGTGATGGGTGTATAGCGCGGCTTGAGTCGTATAATCCTGTGCTATAAAGGCATAGGCGGGTAAGGAATACATGTGTTGCGCGACTAAAGAAGTGACAACCCCCAAAGCAGCTAAAGCAAGCCCCAACTGAAAATGGAGAGAATTGTTGACTGCATCATAAAGCCCTTTGTGTCCACGGCCCAACTTGCCTCCCGGAGGAATATGGGCCTCGAGAATCTCTTTCATACTATGCCCAATACCAGAGTTAGTCCTGTACGTGTGGCCGGCAATTATAAACACAACGGCAATAGCTAGGTGGTGATGAGCAACATCCGTTAGCCACAAACTTTGAGTTTGTGGGTGAAATCCGCCCAAAAAGGTTGAAATGGCTGTTCCCGCCCCTTGGTTGCTATCAAACAAATGATTACCAGAATCGGGATTTTGCGCATAGACACTCCACTGACCTGAGAAGAAAGGTCCCAATCCTTGGGGGTGCGGAGCGGCAGTCAATAAATTACCCCATCTGACATGTCCACCCCTTGCTTCGGGGATAGCTATATGAACTAAATGTCCGGCCCAAGCTAGAGAACTCACCCCGAAGAGCCCTGAAAGGTGGTGATTGAGCCGGGATTCAGCGTTTTTGAACCAAGAAATGCTTGGTTTCCATTTAGGTTGCAAATGTAACCAGCTAGCTAGTAGGAATGAAGCAGAAACAGCTAGTAGGAAAGTAGCTCCGGTATAGAGATCTTGGTTACTGCGTAGACCGATGGTGTACCACCACTGGTAGACACCCGAGTAAGCAATATTCACTGGACCCGCAGCGCCCCCTCGAGTGTAGGCTTCGACAGCTGGTTGACCAAAATGAGGATCCCAGATGGCGTGAGCAATGGGTCTCACATGTAGCGGGTCCCGTACCCACGCTTCGAAATTGCCCTGCCAAGCCACGTGGAACAAGTTTCCGGAGGTCCAGAGAAATATGATAGCTAATTGACCGGAATGAGATGCAAATATTTTTTGGTATAGACGTTCCTCGGTAGTATCGTCATGACTCTCGAAGTCGTGGGCAGTGGCTATACCAAACCAGATACGACGAGTAGTCGGGTCTTGGGATAGACCCCGGCTGAACTGTGGAAATCTTGATGCCGTAATGTTTCTCAAATCCTCCTAGCCATTATCCCACTGCAATGATTCTCGCCAGGAAGAACGCCCACGTCGTGGCGATTCCACCCAGAAGGTAGTGAGTTACTCCCACGGCACGTCCCTGGATAATACTCAGGGCCCTAGGTTGGGTGACGGGGGCAACCTTTAATTTATTATGAGCCCAAACAATGGATTCGATAAGTTCTTGCCAGTATCCGCGACCACTAAATAAAAACATCAAACTGAAAGCCCAAACAAAGTGAGCCCCCAAGAATATGAGACCATATGCGGATAACGAGGAACCATATGATTGAATGACTTGGGAAGCCTGTGCCCACAAAAAGTCCCGTAACCATCCATTAATCGTTGTTGAACTTTGCGCAAAGTTTCCCCCAGTAATGTGGCTTACCACCCCCTGTTCGCCTACACTGCCCCAAACATCGGATTGCATTTTCCAGCTAAAGTGAAATATAACTATCGAGATGGAGTTATACATCCAGAATAACCCCAGGAAAACGTGATCCCAAGCCGATACTTGACAGGTGCCTCCTCTGCCAGGACCGTCGCAGGGAAAACGAAAACCAAGATTTGCTTTATCGGGTATTAGTCGGGAGCTGCGTGCAAATAAGACACCTTTTAATAATATCAAGACAGTAACGTGGATGGTAAATGCATGGATATGGTGTACCAGAAAATCCGCGGTACCCAATGGAATTGGGGTCATGGCAACTTTGCCGGCTACAGTAACGAAGTCGCTGCCACCCCAGCTTAAACTAGTACCTGCTGCGGCATTAGGCGCGGTTGATCCGGGAGCCAAGGCGTGAGTATTTTGCACCCACTGAGCAAATATCGGTTGCAATTGAATGGCGGTATCTGAAAACATATCTTGAGGGCGCCCCAAGGCGCTCATGGTATCATTATGGATATATAGACCGAAGCTGTGGAAACCTAGAAAGATGCAGACCCAGTTAAGATGTGAAACTATTGCATCACGATGCCGAATAACGCGATCCAACAGATTGTTATATTGGGTAGTTGAATCGTAATCCCTTACCATGAAAATAGCTGCGTGTGCAGCTGCGCCAACTACTAGAAATCCTCCTATCCACATATGATGTGTAAACAAAGAAAGTTGTGTCGCATAATCGGTAGCCAAGTAAGGATACGGGGGCATCGCATACATATGATGGGACACAATAATGGTTAAGGAACCTAGCATGGCAAGATTGATTGCTAATTGAGCATGCCACGAACTTGTTAGAATTTCGTAGAGACCTTTGTGGCCTTCACCCGTGAAGGGACCTTTGTGAGCTTCCAAAATCTCTTTCGTACTATGTCCGATCCCCCAGTTGGTTCTATACATGTGACCAGCTACCAAAAAAAGAACGGCAATAGCTAAGTGGTGATGCGCGGCATCAGTCAGCCACAAACCCCCCGTTACCGGGTTCAAACCTCCACGGAAAGTCAGGAAATCTGAGTATTCTGACCAGTCGAGGGTGAAAAGCGGGATCAGCCCTTTCGCAAAACTTGGATACGCCTGAGCCATAAGATCACGATTGAGAATCAGTTCGTGGGGAAGGGGTATTTCTTTGGGATCGACCCCCGCATCTAGGAGTTGATTAATTGGTAGTGAAACATGTATCTGATGTCCCGCCCAACCTAAAGATCCCAACCCCAATAAACCCGCCAAATGGTGATTGAGCATCGATTCAACGTTCTGGAACCAAGCTAGTTTCGGGGCAGCTTTGTGGTAGTGAAACCAACCGGCGAAAAACATTAATCCGGCGAGGATTGAAGCACCCACAGCTGTGCAGTAGAGCTGTAATTCATTAGTTATTCCGGAAGCTCGCCAGAGTTGGAAAAATCCAGACGTTATCTGTACACCCTGGAAACCCCCGCCTACATCTCCGTTGAGGATCTCTTGACCCACTATTGGCCACACAACTTGGGCACTAGGTTTCACATGAGTAGGATCATTAAGCCACGCTTCATAATTGGAAAAACGGGCCCCGTGAAAGTACATGCCACTCAACCAAATGAGAATAATAGCTAACTGACCAAAATGGGCACCAAATATTTTACGGGATATATCCTCCAAATCATTGGTGTGACTATCGAAATCGTGGGCATCAGCATGTAGGTTCCAAATCCATGTGGTGGTATTGGGGCCCTTAGCCAAACTCCTCGAGAAATGTCCGGGTTGGGCCCATCTCTCAAAAGAGGTTTTTACGGGATCTTTTTCCACCAAAATCTTGACTTCTGGTTCTGGCGAACGAATAGTCATCGGGACTCTCCTCTCTTCGGGCAAGGGATAGCAACAACCTACCAACGGTAGATACCAAACTTCCAAGAATTAGAGTTTCTACCAACATGTAGTAATCTACTCCCTCCTCTCCTGAGTTTGAAACTCGAGCAGCTGCTACCGGGAAGTTATGCAGGGCAGGCTTTTTATGGCATTATTACACGGCCTAGTAGTGCCCAGTGGACTTCATGGAGTTGGTCGCACGTTTGGTAGGGGAAGAGGCCGCAAGGTTTGTGTCGAGTAAGTAAGAATTTCTATCTATCAACTCCATTTATTAACCTTCCTGTCTCACGATGCCCTCCCCCCCCAATAATTAATTAAACGGAGAGAAGCGTCCTGTAATTTTTAACCGATTCTGTGCCTCAATGTAATTGCCGGGGGAAAGTGCTATTGCCTGTTTCCAATATTCAGCAGCTTGATCGAACCAAGCCTCCGAAATCTCCAAATTTCCTTGGCTAATGGCTTGTTCCCCTCGCTCAGAATGGGTGATTATTTTCCAACCCCCTCCTTTAGAACCGAACTTGGAGGTTTCCCACCTCATGCGGCTCAGACAACCCCGTTACTAGCTTCTCGCCTCCTAACTAAGTCGGAGGATTATTTCTGAACTTTGTAGGAACTTAAGGATAGTCCGGTTTCTAATTTCACTCGTCTTGAATGAAATCTTTTCCGTACTCCTAGTCGAAAGAAGACAGAAGGAAGTAATTGAAAAGATCCTTCGGCACTAACTACCTAACTCAACGTAGATCTCCCTTCTCTTCTTTTTTAGACTAGAAGACTCTCTCTTTTGGGATTTGATACTACACCGCGGTCCGTCAATTATTTCTTTCCCAACTGTCTCTACTACAGAAACGAGTTGTATAACTTCTTCGATGGACCAATCTCATTGCATCAACCCAGAATTTCGATGATGAATCTTTGCGATGCTTCATTCTCCGATTCAGTCAGTTATCCATGAGACAGTTAGGCTACCTACCCCTTTTAAACCCAGATTACTTCGAAAGAGGCCGAATCCCGCAGCTCGAGGCAGCTCCCGTTTGGAAGTATGCTTGCGGGAAGCCTGTTTCGTTGGTTGAGTATTTGTAAACCAGAGAATCTTGAAGCGTAGGTAGTCGCACGTGGTGACAGATCACAGCCATATTATTAAAAGCTTGTGGCAGGAAAGAATTTCGCTCCGGTGCTTGAAAGTAATATTCCAAAGCTCTTGCATGTTTTCCATTACTTGTGTGAGTGAGGCCTATGTTGTAAAGTATGTAGCTTCGGTCATAAGAGTCAACCTCTAGACGCATGGCTTCGTAATAACTTCATGAAGCTTCTGCATATTCCCCTTCAGATTGGGCCGACATCCGTTACGGTTGCTTATAAAAGTAAGCCCCGTTTCAAAACCGTACATGAGATTCTCAAATCATACGGCTCCCCCCGCTTCACTCGTAGGAAATAAATAGCATTTGAAACTATCTAATTATTTATATGCCTAATTTTCAAGCAGGGGTTAGTGTTTCACGAAACTGATATCTAACCATCCCTCTGGCAAAGTATTTCCATTTTTGAGGCGGCTGCGCCTTTTCGGTGCGACGACACCGGCAGCGACAGATACCTCGGCAACTTATTCGTTCCCAACATCTTGTTTTTCTAGGGGTTATTCACTTCAGCAATCTCCGATGATTTTAAGGGTATCCGAGTTACAAACGGGATGGGTGTTTGTTACCCCAATCACTATTGATCTCTACCGCAATTTCGAAGTTATCGAAAATTGGCAATATATGTCGAAGCCGAAATTTGTTATTGTCGTAGATTTTGTGTTGCCGATTTCTCCACGTAGTGCTAGCCCCTCCCCCGCTCGTGTTTACTCATAAAGAAGCCATGTGTCACGCATCAAATTATGGATTTCACCTCTTGCTTGCTTGACATCAGAATCCGTAGAAATGGGAACCGTAGCTTCCGAGGCTGCATCAATCGTGGATACGCGATCAGAGGGTTCCTTCAAAAATCGAAGCAGACCTCAGAAAAATGTGGGTTCTTCGAACGAAGCTGTAACTATTTCAATTACTACTGAATATTGATAGATTGCTTGCCTTACCGAATCGCGCCATCCCTATAATACGTAGAAGCTTCCCTTTCTCTTTTAGTGGTAGGTAGGATTTGCAGTGAAATATCCGCTGGAACTGTGAAAGTTTTGTCAATAAAGTTGTCATTTCTCTGAGATCTAGGCATAATCAAATTCGACTCCTTGTTTTTTTTCTTGCACCCCTTGTTACTGATATATCAATTGAAATTGCAAAGGGAAAAAAAGATGTTTAGGCAACAATGTAGGAAGGGAAAGGGGGGCGGTGGGGGGCCAAGCCTTGTTCAATATCTCTTTATTCCCTGATTTGTATTTCGGCGAAAGACTATTTCCAACTATTACTCGCAAGTCACTTGCTACTTTGCCACGGAAATACCTAAAATATATCAATTAGTTTAATTGGTAAACCTAGATGCAGGAAGGGTGGCCGAGCGGTTTAAGGCGTAGCACCGGAAATGCTAAGTAGAATTTCATCTACCGAGGGTTCAAATCCCTCCCTTTCCTCCTCCCACTTCTATCTACGCAAGGTTATCTGTATTGATTCTACCGAGATCTAGCTAAATTGCCGATTTCGAAGAGATGGGCTGGAGTCAGACTTTCGAATCAAGTCAGCCAACTTTGAAGAAGCCAAAAGACCGTCTCGATACAAACAATTGGTAACCCTTCAGCTAATTGAGAATTTGGTTGAGGTGACGTGGACGAATGATTCAGATATTTACATCGAATCGTATGCCAAATTAATTTGCCCCAAAAAAGAATCTTTTTATATAAGTTGAAAGCTTATGATTTAGATTCTGCTCCAAACGCAACGGACAAGCTAGATCGGGAAATTTTCGCATCTTCCTTTCGCATCTTCCTAAGTAATCTACCTATTGAATTCGACCATACTAAGTCTTCTGCATAAATTCCAATTGTAGAGACCTCCAATTTCTCTTCTAATAAAGTAGTAACTTAATGAATGATAACTAGGCTTTGCGGGAGTGATACTCAACAACTAACAATTCATTTATATTCAAATTGACAGATTCTCGATTGGCAACACAACTTACCAATCCCGTTGGCTTGCCGTCTTCCGATAGGGAAATAGCTAGGTGATCCGGCGTCTTGTCCCCCCCAGTCAACTTATTTCTCGATGCATTATACGAAGTTGGTCGATTTCGAACAGTGATAATATCTTTTGGCTTGCGGCGATAACTTGGTATATCTACGACGCAACTGTTCACTAAGATATGTCTGTGATTAACTAACTGCCTAGCGGCAGGAACCGTGGAAGCGAGACCTAGGTGGAAAATAACATTATCCAAACGCATCTCAAGTAGTTGTGGTGGTACTTGGCCCGTCGAACCTCTAGCTTTTCTGGCAATACGTACATATTTCAGTAGTTAGCGTTCCGTTAATCCGTAATTAAAACGTAATCTTTGTTTGGCCTCTAAACGTACACAAAATTGAGAGATTTTTCTCGAAGCTGATTGATCGGTAGCGATTCGAAATTCTCCCAAATTGGGTATCTTACCTCTCCCTACAAATCCTGGTAAATTTTTTAGACGACGTATCAGTTTCAAACGAGGTCCTCGGTAGCGAGACATGAAAACTCCTTCTCTGCAAATGTTTCATAGTTAAGTAAGAAACTGATGGGATCGGCGCAGGAATATTACCCATTATTGCCGCGTCGACAAATACAATGGAAGCCAATCAGATTTGATATCTATGGCAATCATAACATATGAGTAGTAATTAATAAACATTCAATTTGGTACAGACAATTCGGGGGAAAATAGCGGCGAGTAAACAGAGACTACCAACGATTCGTGGTGTCGGATGAAGACGTTCTAGCATATCCATTTACATAAAAATTTTGGCGGAAATATCAAACTTATCCACGAATATATTGCTTCAACTAGTGCATTCAGATATACTTCTATAATAGAAACTCAGTTTTTACGAAGAAAATTAACTCGTCGCTGACAAATCAAATTACGCACATTTCTTCACCTAAAACGTGAGGAGGGAGATAAATAATTTGTTTGTTTCTACTTCCTCAATTTGGTAGTTAAAAGCTTCGTAAACACATACGAGATAATATGCAGACGAGATGGCAGCAATCTAAACTAGGCGGATTAGTAGGTGTAGGCGCGGCAGAAGCCTAAGTTTTCAGACACCTACATTTATGTGGTTACCTATATCTTTTTTCACAAGTTTATTGGGGCCGAGATGGTGGGGATATGGCGGAATGGTAGACGCAGCGGACTCAACCAGATTGAGCCTGGATGTGGAGACGTATCAAGTGGTAGCCCCCAGATTCAGGGAAACCTGGGATCATTTATCGGGCAATCCTGAGCCAAATCTTGTATTACCCAAACAATTTGGGCAATTAGGTTAGATAGGTACAGAGACTCGACGGGGGCCATTCCAACGGGCAATCTGTTAATTACTAGTTATCAGAAGAACTGAATATAATACAACTTCTTCGTCTGGCTAACCGCATGAACTAAAATCTATAAGTATGAGACTGAGGTATAGTGGAGGTAGGAAGCTTCGCCCCTTTCCTTCACTTGAACCTGGACGCAGATTTCTCGGTTTGAAGGGAGCATTCATTCGCAGAATCACGATAATTTATGTTACCACTCGATAACAAACTGCTAAGTAGACTATTGCCGCTAATCTACATATTTTCATCTCAGCTGCCGCGGGATCCCACTTCATTTTGACGAAAAATTTTTAAGAAGCGAAGCGGTGGCGGAAGAAACAATACTTTCGTGAATGGAGATAGAGTCCGATTCTACGCACTTTGGAGAAGTTGGAAGGGGCGGCGTAAGTTGTAGTAGGACGAAAATCCGTTGGTTTCGCGGGACCGTGAGGGTTCGAATCCCTCTATCCCCAGCAAGGCAACTTAGTTAATCCATTGATGTTTCTGATTTCCCGAAAACACTTGACAGGTGAGCCATTCAGGCTTCAATATGCGTGAATGGCACCCCCCCCCTTCTTTCGCCAATCTATCTCCTACAGGTGCGGTAGCTAATTTTATTAGTCACATCTCTGGAGAGAAGCAAGGTCGGCAGTTTAACTGGGGAAAGAACTGGAGTGAGAAGACATACTTAACTGATTTCCAGTTCCTTTCCCCGTACATGAATCGGCCGAGGTAGCTCAGTCGGTAGAGCAGGGGACTGAAAATCCCCGTGTCACCAGTTCAAATCTGGTTCTTGGCATTTCGCTAGTTTGGCTTGGGGGAAAGGCTGAACCAGTCCTAGTGCTACAGGAAACCCCTCAATCCTGAAGTAGCTAATCAAAAAACATCTCGAGATTCGGGTTAATCGTTTGCATTTGACAGCTCCGTTTGATAACCGTAAAAAAATTTGATGAATATTAAATGGTAGGGGCGGATCGGAAGATAAGTCTTCGCGTGTGGCCAAATTCCTTCTTTCTCTCTAATCTTTATACAATTTAGTAGGCATCTTGTAACTCATAAAAATTGGGTACAACGTAATCTTTACGTAGAGGCCACCCTACCCAACTTTCAGGCATTAGTATCCGCCTAAGGTGCGGATGGCCCTGATGAATTATTCCCAACATGTCGTAGGATTCACGTTCTTGGAAATCGGAGCCCTTCCAAATCCAATAAACCGAAGGTATTCTAGGATCTTTTCTTAGCACAAAGATTTTTACACAAACCTCCTCCGGTTGATCCGAATAATCTCGCACCTGCGTCAGATGGTATACACTGACTAGATATCCTCCCGGCGCTGAGTCGTAGGCACATTGAGAGCGTAGGTAATTGAAGCCATAAGCATATGGGGCGACAGCTACAGACAACCACTCCTCCGATTTGACTTGCAGAGTCTCGACACCTCTATAATCATAACCTAAAGGTCGATGGAAAAACTTATGTCTAGTCAACCAGGCGGATAATCGACCCCGCGTCTCGATAGTCAACTGATCCTCGTTGGTAGTATTCATATTGGTTGACACCTCTTCCCCATCTTATTCATTTGTAGGATGAAATATAGTTATTACCATACCTTCACTACTTATGTTTTAGATTCCCCTCCAAATTTTGGATTTCCTCTGGGAAATCATGTAATGAAAATTTTGTGTCATAATTAGTTAATTTTCGATTGTATTCACCTATATGGATGCTAGGTACGAAGCGAAATCGATGATTCAGACTGAGATATTTCCTTCGAGTGGAACAGGAGATTCGATCTGGAAAACTTTCTCTAGCAATTTTCCTACGGAGTTTCGTTATAGCATCAATGATAGCTTCAGGTTTGGGCGGGCAACCTGGCAAATAAATATCGACGGGAATTGATTTGTCTACCCCGCGAACGGTACTATAGGAATCTGTGCTAAACATACCCCCCGTGATGGTGCAAGCTCCCGTAGCAATTACATACTTCGGATCAGGCATTTGCTCGTAGAGTCTTACTAGGGACGGAGCCATTTTCATGGTTACAGTACCGGCCGTGACAACTAGGTCTGCCTGCCTAGGACTGGATCTAGGTACGAGACCGTACCGGTCAAAATCAAACCGTGAACCAATTAGGGAGGCAAATTCGATGAAGCAGCAGCTGGTGCCATATAGAAGTGGCCACAAACTGGAAAGTCTGGACCAATTGAAAAAATCACCGGTATTAGCTAAAAAGATTGAATTTGACACACCCCATTCAGGGAGCAACGGCTCCACCGAATTCAGGGGGATCTTTACCCCACGGGGTTCAATCTCATCTATCCCACCCTCAACCCAATGTTCGGAGGTTGACACCATTCCGATGCTCCTTTTCGCCACGCGTGAACCAAACCAACTACTAGTATAAAGATAAAGATGATCACTTCGATGAAAGCAAATAGTCCCAATTCCCTAAAAGATACAGCCCAGGGATAAAGAAATATGGTTTCGACGTCAAAGACCGTGAAAACCGAAGCGAACATATAGTAACATATTTGAAATTGGATCGAAGTAGTTCCCTTTGGTTCAATACCCGACTCGTAATTTGTCAACTTTTCTGGTTCTTCTCGAGTGGGGGCAACAAATCCGGAAATCGAGAAAGCTAAATAGGGGATAGATATAGATACCGATAGGAAAACCCAGAAGGGGTCATATTGATGGAGCGAAAACTTTTGCATATCCCCTTCGCCTCAATTTTCTCTAGTTGATAAATTTGGAAATGGATAAAGTGGGATTAACCTGGGGTAGGCAAATGAGAAGTAACCATTGTCTCGTCATACTGGAGAGGGTTTAGCACATATAATTTACTCAGGGAAGTAAATCGAGAAGTTAGTTTGATTATATTGGTAGTTAAGTTATCCCTTTGGTAAGGAAACAAATAAGAGGGGTTAGCCTCTCACCTTCGGGAGTGGCAATGTCGCTTCCCTAGTAGGAAAGGGGGGAAGAAGAAGAAGATTGAGTAATTCATAATTTTAACAAATTGTTTGCGTCTATAGTTCCTCGATCCAGTTATTGATTAACTGAATCAAAGAACTGACTATCTACTTTTCAGAAATAGATAGAAGACTCACTAATTTAGATTTCGTGAAATAGTCATTGAAGTAGATAATTTAGATTGATATCGATTGAGTAGGCATACGGTGTGCTAGCAACTTTCCACCGCTCCTTCCCTCAGTTGGGACTATGCGGATTCGAACCGTAGACATTCTCGGTCATGCAGATCGAGATGTGGAAAGAATCTTCCTGACTTTCCGAACTGCTCGGCGAACCCAATATGCCGTCTTACGGCATGGGGCTCTTTTACCAGCTGCTCCCCAATCTAATTTGGGGAAACAAGCAATTGCTGATGCACCAACCTTGTTTTTACTGGAAACGGGGGGGGGGGGGGGTCCCTTTGCCGGGACTTTTTTCCCAAAAAAGTTTCCTTAAAAAATTTTGGGGGGGAAAATTAAATAAATTTGGGAATCAATCCCCAAATTTTTTGGAAAAATTTAAAAAAAAAGGGCAACCCGGGGTTGCCCCCGGGGAAAAAAACCCCCCCCCCCCCTCGCGCAACATCAAATATTCTCTGTCGCCTGTAAGGAGTATACGACACCTTCTGTACCCGAAAGGTCATGAGACGAGGAAGAGATTTGTCCTGGGGTGCCCGCGTTGTCCCCACTAATAGTAGCATCGGATGAACCACTTACTCACCACATCAACTTTGAGGGGGTGACTTCTTCTAGTCAACTTAGCTGTCATGCTACTGCTCTTTCGTATCCCCTGCTGCAATTTATACGAAAAATTGTCATGCATAGTTTTGCGTGAGTCGTTGGGTCTCGACAAATCTTCTCAGAAAAGAGAAGAGACATCGGCGCATGTGCAAACGAGGTGCCCTACCGCTTAGCTATAGTCCCTGATACATCTAATCCTACATGAAAGGATTATATCCGTATCAATAAATTTTTGTCAAGTCAACAAACTTGTTTGAAAATAGAAGATACACACACATCTACATATATGTATGGGACCTAATTTTCATTAGGTAATGAAACATGCAGTTGTGTTCAGCTACTTCTTCGGATATAATAAAGATATCTATATATCCCACGTAGATTACACACCTGGATAAAAAGGCGCGTAGGTTTATCAATTCAATTACTGACAGCCTACTTGACTCAGCGGCTAGAGTATCGCTTTCATACGGCGAGAGTCATTGGTTCGAATCCAATAGTAGGTAACACTTACCTCACTAGATACTGAGCTTACTAGATACCGCGATAGTTAAATTGCTGGTATCTAATAAGTTTCGCTGCATATGAAATACGTCGAAGCAGGAGAGTTTCTGTGCATGTCGTGATAGTATTATTTCCAGACTGCCGAAGCATCTATCTAGTGCTTCCGGGCTGAAAAAGAACTCGCTAAGCTACAATCGAAGCTTCTAATCTGGCCTTCGCTCTTTTAAATGCCAAGTTGGCCTCTATTACCCTTTTCTTACCCCCCGCCTCAGCTGAGTCAGCCTGAGCTATCTGAAAAGTTTTTCGAGCTTCGTCAGGATCAATTTCGGCAGCTATCTCCGCCTCATTAACTAATATTGTTACCTGATTACTGTCTACCATAGCGAAGCCACCCATCAATGCCATTGCAGACCACCGCCCATTATGACGTATCTTCGAAACTCCCATATCCAACGCTGTAGGAAGTGGTGCATGATTGGGTAATACACCAATTTGACCACTATTAGTGGATGAGACAATTTCCCAAACCTCGGAATTCCAAACTATTCGATTAGGGGCCATCACGCGGAGATTCAGTGTCATCTCTTCTATTGACCCTCCATCTGCGAAGCCGCAGCTTTTGCGGTAGCTTCGTCGATATTGCCAGCCAGATAAGAAGCTTGTTCGGGAAGAGTATCCAGCTCCCCAGAGAGAATCATTTGAAATCCCTTAATGGTTTCCGATAAACTTACGTATTTACCCGGAGAGCCAGTGAAAACTTCCGCCACAAAGAAAGGTTGCGATAAGAAACGTTCTATTTTTCGAGCCCTAGCTACCGTGAGCCGATCCTCTTCAGATAACTCGTCTAGTCCGAGAATAGCTATAATATCTTGAAGCTCCTTGTAACGTTGCAGAGTCTGCTTAACCCCTTGCGCCGTCTCATAGTGCTCCTCGCCTACAATCCAAGGCTGTAACATAGTCGAGGTCGAATCCAGCGGGTCTACCGCTGGGTAGATACCTTTCGCCGCCAATCCCCTTGAAAGTACGGTGGTGGCGTCTAAGTGGGCAGATGTCGTGGCGGGAGCCGGGTCGGTCAAATCATCCGCAGGTACGTAAACAGCTTGAATGGAAGTTATTGATCCCTCCTTGGTGGAAGTAATTCTTTCCTGCAACGATCCCATTTCTGTACCTAGGGTCGGTTGATAACCCACGGCAGAAGGCATCCGGCCCAGTAACGCCGAGACCTCCGATCCCGCCTGAACGAAGCGAAAAATGTTGTCGATAGATAGGAGTACATCCTGTTTGTTAACATCTCGGAGATATTCTGCCATTGTTGGAGCGGTTGAGCCGACTCTCATACGAGCTCCAGGTGGTTCATTCATCTGACCATAAACCAAAGCTACTTTCGATTCAGAAATATTTTGTTCATTAATAACTTTTGATTCCTTCATTTCCATGTAAAGGTCGTTACCTTCACGTGTGCGTTCCCCTACCCCGCCAGATACAGATACACCTCCATGAGCTTTCGCAATATTATTGATTAATTCCGTAATAAGGACCGTCTTTCCAACTCCAGCCCCACCAAATAACCCAATTTTCCCGCCTCTACGATACGGAGCCAAAAGATCTACAACTTTTATACCCGTCTCGAAAATCGATAATTTGGTATCTAACTGGGTAAATGCCGGGGCGGATCTGTGAATTGGAGATGTTGTACTACTTCGGACGGGACCCAAATTATCTACGGGTTCACCAAGGACATTGAATATTCGACCGAGAGTAGTTTCACCAACGGGAACACTGAGGGGGGCTCCCGTATCAATAGCACTCATACCTCTCGTCGAACCGTCTGTAGCACTCATAGCTACGGCTCGTACTTCATTATTACCTAACAATTGCTGCACCTCACAAGTAACATCAATTTGCTGACCGGCTGGGTTTTGCCCCCTGACTACTAGTGAGTTGTAGATATTAGGCATCTCCCCTGGCGAGGAAGCCACATCCAACACTGGTCCAATGATCTGAGTGATGTAACCCACATTTTTCTCCACCAATTCAGAAATTTCGAAAGAGAGGGAACTGGTTTTCATAACTATACTATCTCGGCGTATTATCTCTATTTGATTACTGAATCGGTAGAAATATTTTGTATCTTAACGTCGAATGGGTAACGGCATAGGATAATTCAATCGCCTTCCTCCCACTCATTTCCCTGCATCTCAACCTGTTTCGCAGATGTAGCTATAGATAAATGAGATGGAGGGGGGGGGGGGGGGGGGGGGGGAGACTGCGCCGCAGATGAAGCAGACCCCCTCTCCCGTTTCGTATACGACCGGGAAACTGGAATCTGCACCTACCCACTAGAGAGTCACCACTAATTGGGGTGCACGTCTTGCTTCCTCTATCTCCCTCTTCTCTATTTGTCAAATAAAATTGACTGCTAAACGGAGGGATTGGCAATTAGGTAGTTTCTATTCCACTGAGTAGTCTAACCGCCAAGAGATTCCCCAGTCAATGTATCGGGATGAGACGAAACGATGCTTCCTAGGAATTTTTGCGAAGAAACAGATTGATTAGTTGCACCCCGCATGAGACGCGATATAGAATGATAATGTTCCATGCTTGAGATGGAGGTTTAGCAGGTATAAGTATCATGCGTGGGTTGAACTATATCTACTTTGCGTCTCACGTCGAAATAATCTACCTATGCCGAGCAGATCTCACATTTGCAAGATTTATTAATTTAGTCATAGGGAGGAACAAACCAATGTCACCACAGACGGAGACTAAAGCGGGTGTTGGATTCAAAGCTGGTGTCAAAGATTATCGATTGACTTACTACACCCCCGAATACAAAACCAAAGATACCGACATCTTAGCAGCATTTCGGATGACCCCACAACCTGGAGTGCCGGCTGAGGAAGCTGGAGCTGCGGTAGCTGCAGAATCCTCCACAGGTACGTGGACCACTGTATGGACAGATGGGTTGACTAGTCTTGACCGTTACAAGGGCCGATGCTACGACATCGAACCTGTCGCTGGAGAGGAAAATCAGTATATCGCGTATGTAGCTTATCCTTTGGATTTATTTGAAGAAGGTTCTGTTACCAATTTATTTACCTCCATAGTCGGTAATGTCTTCGGATTTAAGGCTCTGCGCGCTTCACGCTTGGAAGACCTTCGAATTCCTCCCGCTTATTCTAAAACTTTCATAGGACCGCCTCACGGCATTCAGGTTGAAAGGGATAAATTAAACAAATATGGACGTCCCCTATTGGGATGTACAATCAAGCCAAAATTGGGCCTGTCTGCCAAAAATTATGGTAGAGCTGTCTACGAATGCCTTCGCGGTGGACTTGATTTCACAAAAGATGATGAAAATGTGAATTCCCAGCCATTCATGCGTTGGAGAGATCGTTTCCTATTTGTGGCAGAAGCTCTTTTCAAATCCGTCGCTGAGACGGGGGAAATCAAGGGGCATTACTTAAATGCTACTGCGGGTACATGTGAGGAGATGATGAAAAGAGCTGTTTTTGCTAGGGAGTTGGGTGCACCAATTGTCATGCATGACTACCTAACCGGAGGATTTACTGCAAATACCAGCTTAGCTTATTATCGCAGAGATAATGGACTACTTCTTCATATTCACCGCGCGATGCATGCTGTGATCGATAGGCAACGAAATCACGGTATGCATTTTCGCGTATTGGCCAAAGCGTTACGTATGTCCGGCGGGGATCATGTACATGCTGGAACTGTAGTAGGCAAACTGGAAGGGGAGCGAGAAGTTACCCTCGGTTTCGTCGATTTACTGCGCGACGATTACATTGAGAAAGATCGTAACCGCGGTATCTATTTCACCCAAGATTGGGTATCTATGCCGGGTGTATTACCCGTAGCTTCGGGGGGTATCCACGTCTGGCACATGCCTGCTCTAACCGAAATCTTTGGGGACGATTCCGTATTACAGTTCGGCGGGGGAACCTTGGGACATCCTTGGGGAAATGCGCCAGGTGCAGTAGCCAACCGAGTCGCGTTGGAAGCTTGTGTACAGGCTCGTAATGAGGGTCGCGACCTGGCCCGTGAAGGGAATGAGATTATTCGTGAAGCTAGTAAATGGAGTCCAGAATTGGCTGCCGCATGCGAGATATGGAAAGCAATCAAATTTGAATTTGATACAATCGATACGTTGTAAATAGATTGGAAGTTTCATAGTTACTTGCTACCCGTATCTGTTTCGCAACAGTTGTAAGACATATCGGGAGTATCGGTAAGGAGTTCACCTCCCCCATACTCCCTACAGAGTGGGGAGTGTTAAAGTTGGTTAATTTGGAAACTGGGAAACACATAGTCTCAAGATGTGAATTAGGGGGTTCGAATCCTCACCAACTCATATCAAAAGAAAACGAAGATTACGCACTAGAAATGAGTAATCCAAAATGAAACCCGATGCTCAACGTTTATCAGATATAGTTTTCTCCCGTCTAGTTTCACAGCACGTCTCCTCGTCTCTCCCGTTGGATAATACAAATCAAAGACTTACAATACGGCTGATTTGATAGATAACTAGTCAATTATCAACTCTTCATTGGATCGGCAAACTTAGATTTAGTCCCGATTTACCAAAATCTGGGAGAAGAAAGTTCGTAATAAGCTAAGAAATCTATTTCAACTTCATTTATTCCATGGGCTAGAAGAAAACAACAGATGAGGAGATTTCCACGTCTGTAACAAATTGGTTTGAAGATAGGCGCAAATTTGGTGGATTGATTGGAGCTTTCCCCGAAGAAGCTACCAGAGGCTCCATCTCAAATGAAAAAGGGAGGGAGAGGCGGATAAGTATTAACACGAATAGAGGATTACGGACTCGATGCGACAACTGCGGAAACATGCTTTATGTCAAATTTCTGAGACAGAATAGAAGTGTTTGTGAAGAATGCGGCTACCACCTCCCGATGAATAGTATGGAAAGGGTCGAACTTTCAATTGATCGTAACACATGGATTCCCATGGATGAAGACATGATCACAAGAGATGTTTTAGATTTTTTCGACGAGGATTCTTATCAGAATCGTTTAGCTATTTCCCAAGAAAAGACGGGTTTAACTGACGCTGCTCAAACAGGTATAGGATATCTAAATGGAACACCTATTGCACTTGGTGTTATGGACTTCCACTTCATGGGAGGAAGTATGGGCTCTGTTGTGGGTGAAAAGATTACTCGCCTAATCGAATATGCCGCGGACAAGTCTTTGCCGTTGGTTTTAATTTGTGCCTCTGGGGGGGCGCGTATGCAAGAAGGAACGTTGAGTTTGATGCAAATGGCTAAAATTTCTTCTGTCTTGCAAATTCACCAAGTTCAAAAAAAGTTACTTCATATATCGATTCTTACCTATCCAACGACTGGGGGTGTCACTGCGAGCTTCGGCATGTTAGGGGATATAATTATTGCCGAGTCAAAAGCGTATACAGCATTCGCTGGTAAGAGGGTAATTGAACAGACATCGCGTCAAAAGATACCTGAGGGCTTTCAAGCAGCTGAGTCCTTATTTGATAATGGGCTACTCGATTTAATCATTCCACGTAATCTCTCAAAAGGTGTCTTGGGCGAAATATCTGAACTTCATACATCAGCTCCTTATAAAATAGATTGAATTTGTCCCGGATTTTCCTCTCCTTTCTACTTCCAAAATCACGCCTCACCTTACCTCACCTCCGCCTCCGTGGTAGTAATAGATGCGGAACGGATCGTTATTCTCGTCTCTTTTCGTAATAAGAGAAGAGATATTTGTGATCGATCTTCTGTTTGGTATTAGCATATTCGTTCCAAACCTGGGAAATAGGGAGACCCAAATTAGATTACCCCAGTGGAAACCCCTTCCCTTTATGGAGCAAAAGGAATATCATTAAATAGTAGAAAGAGGAGCGATACGGGAAAGAGATATATGATTGTATAACTAGATTTCTTCCCCACTTTATTACGGTTGAGGTAATTTCATCATGGTAGCATCTTATCTACCCTCTATTTTCGTACCCCTAGTTGGTTTGGTGTTTCCAGCAGTTACAATGGCTATCTTATTTCTATATATAGAACGGGATGAAATCCTATAATTCCATCTCTCCCTCATTTCTCGGAAATGAAGTAATCTGCTCGTTGACTTCGTGCTATCAATTGAATTCGAAGTGTAATTTCAGCTACTAATTAATCGCGATAACCCCCCCCCCCTCCCCTCCTTTCCTTTCCCCCCGCGGCTACTCCTGTCTAACTACCCGACACTCCCAAGGATGTCGCCCCAATCAATCTATGTCTCATTTCCATTTCATAGAGAAGTGAGATATAGATTGATTACGTGTTAATTGACAAGATGCGTCACTCGGAGATAACTATCCCATATGTTCGAACTCCATTTTGTTACTTCACATTTAAGCGTAAGTAGGTCGAGGACAAGCGGAAGTGATGAGCTGGAGAAGAAGAAGTGGGAGAAGTAAAATTGGTGACAAAATGACTAATCCATTTGTTACGCAACCTGTGAGGAAATAGTAATGAATTGTCGCTCCAAATGGATCCAAGTAGATTTTATAAAGGGTTCCCGTACAGTTGCGAATTCATGTTGGGCTTGTATCCTTGTCTGCGGTGCAACAGGTTTTTTACTGGTGGGATTTTCTAGCTACGTCGGCGAAGATCTGATCCCCGGACTTCCATCTGAACACATCTCTTTCATTCCACAAGGTATTGTAATGTGTTTCTACGGGATCGCGGGCCTATTTCTGGGGCTGTATCTGTGGTGTACTGCGTTTTGGAACGTGGGCGGTGGATACAACTTGTTTGATAAGCGAGAAGGATTCTCTTCGATATTTCGGTGGGGCTTTCCCGGAAATAACCGTCGCATTCGGATTCGATTTGTACTAAAAGACGTAGAGGCGGTCGGTTTGGAAAGTAAGGAAGGCTTCTACCCGCGTCGGATTCTCTACTTGAAATTGAGGGGTCGCCAAAATCTTCCACTAACTAGGATCGGCGAAAATTTAACCTCAGGAGATATGGAGGAAAAAGCTGCTGAACTTGCTCGTTTCCCGCGTGTATCGATTGAAGGTTTTCAAAAGTTATTGAGTTTCAGAACCGGGTGACTCACAAATCGATGTAAGGTCGCTGGAGCGACGGGAGAAATATATTTAGGGGGGAGAGGGGTCCTGGGCAAAAATAGCCCGGAAATTTAAGCTGATTAGTCTCGTACTTCGCTTGCTTCCCCCTCCCGATTAGTAGATAGTTGCAATTAATATATGCGATTACAATGCTGGAAACAAAAGATTATTCGATGGTTTCCTAGTACTCCACATCGTTCCTCGAATAGAGCTTATGAGGCTAGTAAGCAATTACAACTCCTAATCGACGACTCCCCACCTTTCGTACAGGTAGAATCACCCCCCTCAACACTGGGCGACTTGTCACGGGCTACAGCAACGCCCGCGAACGAAGCATCCAGCAGATCTAGATATTTAATATATTGCAGTCTTTTGGAGCACAGATTTAGTACATTTATGTTGGGAATGCAAAGAGACCTGAGACCTCTTTTCGGAACGAAACTATTCCGATTGCTACTACTTAGATGCCACTGTGCAAGCAACTCTTTTACGAAAAATTGCTTGAATCTTCCCTTCCCGAACCTTCCAGATATTTTGCTTCTCCAAAATCTATTTCTCAACTTTCACCGAAGGTACCGCATGCGTGGCGAAACTGTCCATAATCGAGGAAGATTGGTTAACTTCTCAGAAGACAAATTGGAAACTGATTTCTCTCTTCGCGGTTTTTACAAGTTGGATGGTATAAGGAGGAGAAATAGGAAATTAGCTTGGATTGAGGCAACTTTAAATGAGTTGGACGCTAAGGGGGCGTGTTGGTCCATAAACTCTTTTCCGTGTCAAACTACCAAAAAAGTGACTGAAAAATTATTGAATTACGAATTAGCAAAATTTCCGTCGGCTTATGAGTCAACTAGTTTGGTGCCTCGTTCTGTAATTCGCACTTTATCGAGGTTCAGGGCGGAATTAGGAAATCAATCAGGTGTGTTGGTACGTAATGATTTTGATTTAACTAGAAACCAAGCATTAGTCTCCCTCGAATATGTTGGGTGCTTCCTGCTTCTACCCCTCACGATTCCAATAAGTTTCAGAAACTGGTTTCTGGAGTCTTGGATTAGGGGTTGGTGGGACATTACTCAAACTCAGGTATTTACCAATACTTTTCAAGAACAAAGGGCTTTGAAGCAACTACGAGAAGCAGAAGCACTGCTCTGGCTAGATAACGCGACTGAATGCTTGGCAGATACGCAGTTGCAAAATTTTGATGCAAATGCATATGACGAGGCTACTCAGTTGGCAGCAGTGTATGACGAACTCAACATTCAGCTACTGCTCCAGCTAGTAACTGATTTAATTGGTATTGCCACCCTAGCTCCACTTCTTATAACGGGTCGAAAGAGACTTGCAGTTTCAAATTCCCGGATTCAAGAATTATTTTATAGTTTGAATGACACAATGAAAGCGTTTCCCATTCTTTCATTAACTGATTTATGTGTAGGGTTCCACTCGCCCCATGGTTGGGAAATAGTCATAGGCACGCTTTTCGAACATTTTGGCTTAATCCCCGATAAATATGTAATTTCTCGCCTCGTTTCAACCTTTCCAGTTATTTTAGATACGGTATTCAAATATTGGATTTTTCGTCACTTGAATCGTACATCCCCTTCGATTGTAGCAACTTATCATACAATGAGTGGGTAATAACCACCTCTCCAAATCTAAATTGAGTAAGCTAGACCTGCCCACCTTCGGGGTCAGCCTCAACCTCTTCTCTCGATTGGCATCTGCCAACAATGATCGGATATGGAAGGGAGGGGAAAGGAATTGGAACAAGAAGAGATTATCTGTTATCAGGCGGTATCAACAAGTAATCCGTTTGTACAAAGACTTGAGACTACTAATCAATCTACGCAAAGAATAATTACGAATAACTGGATAAAAACGGGTTGGATTCAGTCACTTGCACTTGCGATATCAATAAGTTTCGGTGAATTAAATTGTTTATCTGTATCAAATGCATATCCGATTCTTGCGCAGCAAAATTATGAGAACCCCCGAGAAGCTACGGGGCGTATCGTATGCGCCAATTGCCACCTAGCCAAGAAACCTGTGGATATTGAGGCCCCGCAATCCGTTCTTCCCGATAGTGTATTTGAAGCAGTTGTTAAGATTCCCTACGATATGTAGATAAAATAAGTACTTGCAAACGGAAAAAGGGGGGGATTGAATGTCGGTGCTGTCCTAATTTTACCAGAAGGGTTTAAATTGGCTCCCCCTGACCGCCTTCCAGCCGAAGTGAGGGAGAAGTTAGGAAAACTGTCATTTCAAAGTTATCGTCCCGGTGAAGAAAATGTAATCGTCGTAGGACCAGTTCCGGGCAAATTATACAGCGAAATCACGTTTCCTATTCTGTCGCCGGACCCTGGTACTGATAGGGAAGCTCATTTTCTGAAATATCCTATTTATGTCGGAGGAAATAGGGGTAGGGGGCAAATCTATCCAGATGGGAGCAGAAGCAATAATACGGTTTATACCGCTTCAGTGACGGGAAAGATAAATAGGATCGTACGCAAAGAGGGAAGGGGTGGATACGAAATTACTATTGAAGAATCATCTGGTAGTCGTGAAACAACTGATACTGTTCCTCCAGGTCTCGAACTCGTTGTGTCAGAAGGCGAGTTCGTTAAGGCTGATCAGCCATTAACCAATAATCCCAATGTTGGAGGATTTGGTCAGGAAGAAATCGAAATTGTCCTCCAGGACCCATCACGTATTCGAGGTCTCGTAGCTTTTTTTGTGTCAGTTGTCTTGGCACAGATTTTCCTCGTGCTTAAGAAGAAACAATTTGAAAAGGTGCAGCTGGCAGAAATGAATTTCTGATTGTCTACCTCCCCCTTTCACCCCCTCCGCGGATAGATAATCCGATTCATAATTGCGTGTTGTCCCCCCCCTCCAGTCGAGGGTTTGGTAGTCACATGCGAAGTAGTGGTTGCATCAATATTGATATTGGTCCTTCTTGTCTGACGCAATCAATCTAATTGTTTATCGCTCATTCCCCTAGTTTGACTTCATCAAGTCTAAGCTGGGGTACGGGGGATGCAACAGTGGAGGATAGGCCATAAATACGGATAAGATCTTCTCTCCAGTTCGTCAAACTAGAAACCGTCCTCGGAAACCTTTTGATTAATCCGAGTATTTCGAACTAGCCCCCCCCCTCCGTCAGACTGAACTGATTATATTACGACATAACAGTATACGATATAATTGTAAAAATAGCTATTTACCCTAGCTGTCATTTCTAACCTCGATCGATTCTCTTTTTCTCTGAAGAATCGATCGACCTATTTATTTGAATAATGCATCGTGAAGCTAGTCTCTAAGTATCTGACTAGTTAGTTATTGAATTGAATCGCTTCTGTACCCCTCTCCGTTCAGTGGAGGGAAAATAGAAATGATTAATTCGATTGTAGAATTTGGCAAAATTTTCTCGATCAGGCGGCAGTCATTATCAAAGAGACGACCCCAACCCCGAGTAAGCTCCGTAAAAAGATATGCCTAACAAACCTATCACAAGTGTACCGGCTACAGTACCTACCAACCACAGGGGAATCCTTCCAGTGGTATTTGTCATCTTTGCCACCTCCTTACCCCCCGCCTCCCTGGCTTCATCATCTGGTCTCGACTCGAAACATGAACAGTCACAAATAATTAGGACCTTATTCCCTCTCGGACAATTTTTTCTAGCTTCTAATTAAAGAAGTAATTAGAAAATAGAACAGCAAGTACGAAAATCAATAATAATCCCCGATAAAGGCTTGTACGATTCAACTCTACACTCTGTTTATTTGGGTTCGGTTGCGTCATAGATTCGAAGCTCACTAAAAACTATCTCTGAATGAATTGCATAGCTGATATGGATCCCAGGAAAAAAACTGTAGGTACAGCTAAGCCGTGAACGGCTAACCACCTAACAGTGAAAATTGGATAAGTTTTATCTAAAGCCATTGGTATTAGTTCCTCCTAAAAGGATTTGGTGAATGCGTCGACCTGTTCCAGCGAATCGAAGCGGCCAGTTACTAGGGGAACTTCTTGTCGGCTCTCTGAAAAATATTCGTTTGGACGGGGACTTCCAAAAACATCGTAAGCTAAACCTGTACTGACAAACAGCCAGCCTGCGATAAACGGGGAGGGTATAGTAATGCTGTGTATGACCCGGTATCGAATACTAGTAATTATGTCGGCGAAAGGGCGTTCTCCTGTATTCCCAGACATGTTCAGCTCCGTATTTATCTATATCTATCTTGTAATACTAAAAGGGATTGCTTCCCAACTAAGAGGAAGGATTAGAAGATACGGAATCTACCAATAAACCTTCTCAAACGGGACCTGAACCTAATTAGGATGTCACTTCCATACCCAGGGTATATCCAAATTATACTGGTTCAGTATAGCTACCCCACCTCTTATGCGGCAAGGTCCCTCACTTTTCGCAAGTGAAGTCTTCGAAACTTGTGGGAGTTCTGGTAGTAGCTGCTTATCCTGGACCGAGGTAGCTAAAAAATATTCACCAGTTTCGGACCCATGCGGGGTATTTTTGGCACGGAGGTATCATTTATTCTATGGCTCCGTCTCTTCATAGCCCGCCCTCGGCTCTCGGCGTGTGTGGGCAGTTACCAATTTTGATTAAGCCTACGCCTACTAACCCTCGATCAAAAGGCTGGTTATGCCGAAAACATGGGGGGTAGTTAGGGAGGGGAGGGGAGACTTTCCCAGCAATTCTAAATCGATTAATTAATCGATTTAGAAGTACTTTTTATGCGGCTGCCTACCTTATCAATTAATTTAGATGAGACCAAATAAACTAAATCCGTAGATTTGGCAAACGTTATCAGTCAATTCTGATTTAGTAAATTTGGGTAAACAGTTTCGATTCGGTACTTCGGGGTGATAAACTACTCGAGGAGATCTCGCATACTAACCATTTGCCAGCTAATTTGATATTCAAATTTATGGTCACTCTATTAAGTTACTTCGCCTTTTTGACGTCTGTATTAGCTTTCACTTTAGCTTTATTTGTCGGATTGAACAAGATTCGGATTCTGTGACTTAGTATCACTGTAGAGAACCTAGATATGGGGGGAAGGGACAAGAAGGGGGTCCCCAACAGAGTACCTACTAATTCGCCGCATTTACCAAATATTATTCAGTTGACTGACGCGAGAATCAACTTCGGTAAGTAGTTAAATTAGATATTTACAAACTAGAATGGTTGAAGCATTACTATCAGGAATTGTGTCGGGTTTAATTCCAATAACCCTAGCTGGATTATTTGTAACCGCATATCCACAATATAGACGCGGCGACCAATTGGATATTCGGTAGAATCAAATAATTGTGGCATCTCAAACGAGATGTCTATTAAACATAATAGAGAGTGAAAGAAGAAGGAGATTCATTTGGAGATCTTCGGGTATGCTTCGTCGGCAGCAAATCTGCTGCTTCCGGGTCTGCCTCCAGGTTTTAGTTATTTTGTATCCGATACACATTACTTCCGGTAGAAAATCCTGGGGTAGACGGTAGTAGACACGCCCTGTAGGATTCGAACCTACGGCATCGGGTTTTGGAGACCCGCGTTCTACCGAACTGAACTAAAGGCGCCTCCCCTTCCATATAGATTTCCACATTCAAAAATGGAAATGAGTCAGCTTCCCCCTCTACCCTTTTCCACCTTGCGAGGAGGAAGCAAAAATTGAGAATCTCTTTCTATCACCTCTTACGAAAGGAGAGAAGACGGAAGTCAATTTGTTAATACGAGAAATCCTACCCCAAAAGCTTGACGCTTGGATAAAATAAGAGATAGGGATGACGGGATTTGAACCTGCGACATTTTGTACCCAAAACAAACACGCTACCGAGCTGCGTCACATCCCTACTAATCTCGATTTGTGACTGGTATTGTCGATCCCATCTCTCTTTATTGAATTTATTATAACCAATAATTGTAGATCCCGGCTACTGATGAAATGAAAATTCATTTCTCTCCGACGGATAATTCTATCCCAACACTCCGTCCAATTCTTACTCCTCTTTCTCCTCATCTTCCCGTTGCTACTGTCGGTATTAGTACCACCGATATTTAGCACCCCGAGTTTATCCAGTTTCTTCCACTGGGTAAATTGACTTGGAAGTTAGAAATAGTCGGTTCTTTGGAAGTGAGGTGAAGAAGTAGGAGAAGAAGCTTGGAAGTTAGAAATAGTCGGTTCTTTGGAAGTGAGGTGAAGAAATGGGAGAAGAAGTAGGAGAAGGGTGAGGAGTGAAGTAAAATTAGGTGGAATATAAAAAATGAGGAGAACTTTTAATGCAATATGTGAAAATATACCTTTCCACAGCCCCTGTTGTAGCTGCAATATGGTTTGGCTTGTTGGCTGGTTTTTTAATAGAAATTAATCGTTTCTTTCCAGATGCTTTATTATTTCCTTTTCTCTGATATAAGAAACTAATTAGATAGAGATCGATCGTACGAGGCAAAGAAGTGGGATAATTTTACGTCTGACGAGAGGACGAGCACGTAGCCGAGTCACTGATGGGGGTGGTTAACGTCTAAACTTCATCGTTGAAACTTCGCAAGTAATCCGTTCAAACAGATTTGGATCTACTTGCGACTCTTCCGCTGAGAAAGAAAAACTTTTTTCACTACGAGACAACTAAATTTATGACTAGAAGAAGAGATGTGAGGGTGACCGTTGGTTTAGCATGTACAATCTGTACCTGCAAAGATGCTGGCGGCAAATCCAGGGGTATTTCTCGATACACTACACGTAAGAGTCGCCGCAACACACCTACTCGTTTGGAATTGAAGAAATTTTGCGCTTGTTGCCGCAAACATACTTTTCATGAGGAATTGAAAAAATAAGTAGTTATCTCTTTCTAATTGGTAAGTAATCAATATTGATGTGTATTGATAGTCATGAGAAATATCACGAATAAATTTAAACGATCTCCCCGTAGACGTTCCCCGTCTATTCGCTCCGATGAAACTATTGACTACAAAAATACAAGTCTACTTCGTAGATTCGTCAGTGAACAAGGAAGAATCTTATCGAGGCGGATGAATAGATTAACCTCGAAACAGCAGCGTTCGGTAGCTACTGCTATAAAGAGAGCCCGTGTTTTGGCTTTGCCACCCTTCTCAAATAGCGAAAATTGAGGAAATTTTAAAAGTTAATTTCGAAAAATTTTTCAAATCAGCAGCTATTCAAATCAGCAGCTATTCAAATCAGCAGCTAAAGATGTTTCGCAAAAAAAGTGGGATTAGAAATATCTAAATTCAAGCAAAATGATATCTAGGAGATAGTCTGGCCGTCCGTTTAGATTTTACTCTTCCCTCCCGCCTGTGATAGATCCGAGAATTAATTCATTCTTAATTTCATCTATGACCTCTCCGTCTAAGGCGGAGAGGCCTATCGTTGCATGTCAATCTTTTTAACCATTCATTGTTTCCACGAGCTTGGAAGAGCAGTAAGCGTCTGGAGTAGCTACTTGCGCGAGTGTTTTGCGACTTAGAAAAACTTGATTATCAAGCAAATTATGAATCGTCGAACTGTACGTAATTCCATTTTTCCGCGCCGCTGCATTAATCCGAACGATCCACAGACGACGAAATTTTCTTCTACGATTGCTTCTATCTACATAAGCGCAAGCTGATGCCCTTCTTTTCTGCTGCCTCGCTGCTCTGAATAATCTTGAATGAGCCCCCCGAAACCCGGATGCAAAATTGAGAACGCCTCTGCGACATCTCCGAGCTATGGATCCTCGTTTCACTCTGGTCATTATACGTATAGCCTCGCAAAAATTGTATTCTCTCTGAAAAATCCATTTATTCCCGGGCCCTGCCGCTCCCTTAAGTAGTTCCATTTCAATATCTCTTATTTCAAGTTATCAACTTTTAGACATTGATATGCCGCATCACGCCAAAACGTACCCCCCTCCCCTCTCCGGAGAGAGGAAGGTATCGAAGATACATTTCTATTTCCATTACGCCATGTGCGGCACCACGTTGCACATTTCAATTTCCGGGAGGTCATTCCACCTTACAAAGAAAACCTGTCGGTTGTAACAAATTGCTGCTTTTTTCCCTATCTGATGTGAGAGATGAAGATTCCGGCGGCTTTTGCTACTCCGACTTTCCCTCCCGTAAATATTCCAGTACATCTCATCCACAGTTGCCTATTTATGAATAGGCGGCACGATGTACCGGGGATGTCACGGATTCCAATGTTTCCGTGGTCAATCTTTTCTAGCAGCCGGGTCTCTCCTACATACCGGAGCCTAAGTTTCTCTGAAGGTGAAGAAAGCCAAAATGTTGTTGGCGGGTCGCATAATCCCCAATATTTGACTCAGCCCATTAAGCTGGGCTTTCGCACCTCCATTTCTTTTTTTCCCCTCCCAGGAGAAGTCACATGTATAGTAACGGTATCTTACGCTGGAGATTGGCCGAGCAGCTGACCCGTATTGCCATCGAAATGGGATTGGCGAAATAGATTGAAAAGTTTATACCACTCGCTTGGTTTCGCTTAACGATTTAATTTTAAAATCATCAATTGCATTCTACCACACCAAATCAAAATGATCGGATTTGCACCGACTTTAACCACGAATTCCTGTCTCTCATCGAAACAGATGGATTATGGATTTGTCGCCATTTCATTAGGGGGATTATCTCGCGACGTCGAATCCCCCAATGTCTTAGGTTTCCGATCCTAACGAGTCACACATACACCCTAGTACAAACCCCTCTACGTTGAGGGCATCCCCGGAGAGCGGGGGATTTTGTACCACCTCCTAATTGCTGCCTCGCTTCCCCAATTAGTTGTTGATTTGTTGGCACGTTCAAACACGCAGAGATCTTATTCGGTTCGAAATATTCTCAACCATTTGAGAAAATTTGCCACGCTTCAGCTTAATATCCAGCAATTAATCTCTAGAATATATTTTCGTCTAAACTGCGGGACTAGAGTTTGAAGATTTGATTATTCAAGTGGACAGAATAATAACTGGCTAGACAAATAGATGTGAAATTACAAGAAAAGAAATGATCGAATCATAGGAATTTGATTCTTTCTCCCAAGTGTCAGTTACTTCCCACTGACCGAACCCTCAAATTGACGCATTTTCTAATGCCACAGGGTCCGCGACGCCATAATCCTGAGCTTCTTCCGCCGACAGAAAAACATCTCTTTCCATGTCTTCGGAAATCATCCATAAGGGTTTACCAGTTCTTTGGGCATAGACTCTGGTTATGCAATCGCGGAGTTTTGATGCTTCTTCTGCTTCCATAACGCATTCACCTGCTTGTCCATCATAATACGAACTAGCAGGTTGATGAATCATTACCCTAATTAAATAACTTCCATCAAACTTAGCCGTACAAGCAAATCCTTTCGCATACGGCTATACCTCCGATGGGCCAACAAAGTCTGTTTTTAGGAGTTAGACATTAACTCCTCGTCTCAAAAGACAGATTTACTTCGCCGTCAGCCCTTCACTCTTGCGATGTTGTGGGAGAAGTGTCGCGAGATTATACCATCCTTTCTTCCAAACGTATTACGATGGTTCCGTTGCTACGTCGCGCCAGCAAATCCCAGAGTTTGCTATATATACTCCCAATGGATAACAGAATCGAGATCGCCAAACTTTCTAGGAAGAAGCTTCAATTTTGGAAAACTGGAAAATTATGTAGATCGGATATTTTATACAATTTATGACGCTAAGATATATCGAGTTCGATCTGGAATGAATCCATTGCAAGTCAAAAATTGTCAAAAATTTTATTTCAATTCACTTTACCTCCCTGGCGTCTCACTATTTCGTAGTTGGATGTGTATGGGGGGAGTCGCCAAGTAATAGTTGCCATGCTATTGTTACCTCAACTAGGCGAAGGCAGAGTCTTAATCCGTACAAATCATTGGCGCCAAGCGTGGGGTAGTGCTATACGTTTGGTAATTTCCCCTCCCGCCGAAATGGAGGATCCCATTGAAGCAGCTAATCCCATGCAAATGGTATGTACATCTGGCACGACAAATTGCATCGCGTCATAAGTAGATGTTCCAGCTAGTACCGCCCCACCGGGTGAATTTACATACAAGTACATATCTTTAGCTTGATCTTCCCCATTTAGATACATCATGATACCGATAAGTTGATTGGCAATTTCATCATCAACCTGTTGACCCAGAGAGAGAAGTCTTTCCCGATGAAGTCGGTTGATTGGGATAGGTTTTCGCGACTGCTATTCCGCCGCCCCCCCCCCCCGGAGCCGCATAGGTATCGTTAGATGCATACGGCTCTGATAACTTCTACGTCGAGATTGTGGGAAAAAATTCTTCTTTCCTCCCCCCCCCCTCTTTGTAGTTTCGTTTCCTCTACCTGTATTAGCTTCTCTGGTTCAAGTTTGTCTAGCCCAGTTTTTGCACATGCTGAACCTTCTTGTAACTGGTGGTCAGTGAATTTACTACAGTATGTTAACCTCCCCATCTTGCACCAATCCATTTCCGTCTGTGATTGAGTTCTTTCTAAGCGGCAAATCTTTAGGCTCATCTTCCACCCCGGAGGTGGCGGGGTTCCGACCACTATTTGCACGTATAGGACAAATAGTTTCACTTCCCTTGCAGTTACTCCCACATAATACTTGATATATTCGACGTAGAAATCTACTCAATCTTCTTCTTCTTCCCGTAGTCATTTTGGCTACGATTGATACTTGGGGTTGAGTAACCGGGGCCCAATCAATCTGTTTATTCCAATTAACCATGGATTCTAACGACTACTAAATCTATTGACAGATTTTCCTCACGCATCTGACCACCGATAGATTAGCCAAATTCAAGCGAGGTAAAGGTAAGTCAATCGGATGGGATATGGCGGAGGCGGGTTCCACACGGCTCAACGCACCTGACAAGTCGCACTATACGTCAACCCAAGCCGCATCTTCCTCCCCAGGGAGACGAAAGGGCACCTTCGGAACACCAATTGGCATATGAAAACTGTCGAGAGATGTTGTAGTTACCTCCAAATTGGGGACGCAGAAGCAAAATTGGAAGGAACTTCCATTCTATTATAACATGCTTGGTGGAGGGAACGTGGGTTAGGAATCGTATCCTTTTGCAGATATTAACAGGATCTGATGGGACCAATCTCTACATTGTTATATAAAACACGTAAATGTTAAAATATCTATGCCTCCATCTACTTCTGAAAGAAAAATGACTAGCTTACCTCACAATTACTACGTATTTTGCACGAGCCGACCAATTAGGTGAAACAAAGCGGGGATGAAGGACTGCCTCCAATCTGAAGACGAACTAAGATATTCACTTCTATATCTCGTACAATAGCCTCTATTTGGTCTTCTCAGATTTTGTAACGCAAGCCTATATTGCAAGAAAGTTACAGAGTAGTTACCTATCTCCAATATCCAAGAAAGGGGTTTCTCACGGGTTTGCCTTGGTATCGCGTCCATACCGTCGTATTAAACGATCCTGGTCGTCTTATTTCCGTACATTTGATGCATACTGCTTTGGTCTCTGGCTGGGCGGGTTCAATGGCTTCATATGAATTAGCTGTTTTTGACCCATCGGATCCCGTTCTTGATCCCATGTGGAGGCAAGGTATGTTCGTCATTCCATTTATGACTCGCATTGGGATAACGAAGTCGTGGGGAGGCTGGAGCATCACCGGAGACACCACAACTGACGCAGGTATCTGGAGCTACGAAGGAGTAGCTGCGGCTCATATCATTTTATCCGGTCTATTGTTTCTAGCCGCCATCTGGCACTGGGTGTATTGGGATTTAGATCTATTTCGAGACGATCGCACGGGAAAACCATCCTTGGATTTACCGAAAATATTTGGAATCCACTTATTTCTCTCAGGAGTACTTTGCTTCGCGTTTGGAGCATTTCATGTAACAGGTTTGTTTGGCCCCGGTATTTGGATATCAGATCCCTACGGATTAACTGGAAAAGTGGAACCCATAGACCCATCTTGGGGGGCCGAAGGTTTCGATCCATTTGTACCGGGCGGAATAGCCTCGCACCATATAGCAGCGGGAGTTTTAGGTATACTAGCGGGTTTGTTTCACCTAAGCGTCCGTCCTCCCCAACGGTTATACAAAGCTCTACGTATGGGAAATGTCGAAACTGTATTATCTAGCAGTATCGCTGCTGTATTTTTTGCTGCTTTCGTGGTTTCCGGAACCATGTGGTATGGTTCTGCTGCTACCCCAGTCGAACTGTTCGGCCCCACCCGTTATCAGTGGGATCAAGGGTATTTTCAACAAGAAATAGAGAGACGAATACGATCCAGTAAAGCCGAAAATCTAAGTCTATCCCAAGCTTGGTTGAAAATACCGGAAAAATTAGCTTCTTACGACTACATTGGTAATAACCCCGCCAAAGGTGGATTGTTTAGAGCAGGTGCAATGGACAATGGCGACGGGATAGCCGTTGGGTGGTTAGGTCATGCCATTTTCAAAGATAGGGAAGGCCGCGAACTTTTCGTACGCCGTATGCCAACTTTTTTCGAAACATTTCCTGTCGTCTTAGTAGATGGCGAGGGTGTCGTGAGAGCTGACGTGCCATTTCGACGAGCGGAATCAAAATACAGCGTTGAGCAAGTTGGTGTAGCCGTAGAATTCTTTGGTGGTGAACTAGATGGTGCTAGTTTCAGTGATCCCGCCACGGTAAAAAAATATGCCAGGCGCGCCCAATTGGGTGAGATCTTCGAGTTCGACCGTGCCACTTTGAAATCAGATGGTGTTTTCAGAAGTAGCCCGAGGGGTTGGTTCACCTTCGGCCACACCACGTTCGCTCTCATTTTCTTCTTCGGTCACATTTGGCACGGTGCGAGAACCTTGTTCAGGGACGTTTTTGCTGGTATCGATCCCGATTTGGATGCTCAAGTTGAATTTGGGGCATTCCAGAAGTTGGGGGATCCAAGTACTAAAAGACAAGCTCCTTAAATAAATTCTTCTTATCTACCCCGTTGAATCACTTTCTTTTTCGGGTCAGTTACGAAAATTCACCGGATTGTGAAATAATAAATAGATGTTTTGTCAAAATTTATTAATTTACTAGATTGACTTACTAACTTTGACTACTTCGACGTCAAGTAAAGAAGACTTGAAAGAATTAGAAGAGAAGTCTCCCTTAGCGCAATTAGTATGAAAGATTCTCTTTTAATACCACTATTACGGCCGAATCCACGGAAGCACTAGTTTACACATTTCTGTTGGTAGCAACTTTAGGTATAATATTTTTTGCCATCTTCTTCCGGGAGCCCCCCAAAGTACCTAGTAAGGAGAGGTAGGGAGCTCTCCCTGATTCTTATTTTCCAAAAGATATTTCACGAACAAAGTCATGATTGTAGGGAAAATTAGGTTGATTAGAGACCTTCCTTTTCAATTTTGAAAAGGAAGGTCTACCAGTCCAACTAATCTTCGTGTTCCTCAAAGGGGTCTCTGAGCTCCCTGGCAGGTTGACCGGAGGCGGTATACAAAGTGTAACCGGTGAAACTAACGAGTGAACGGGAGATAGAGATAGCGACCGAAGTTGCGATTTCCATTGCCATGTAATCCAGAAAGATGTTCGTTCCTACTTCAGTTGCTATAATAGTATACAAAGTCAATATATTTCAATCAATTGAGCAGACGCTACGGCTACGAAAGTTATTAATGACACCCCCAGGGGTAAACCCAAAATAAGTTTATTGGGGACGATTTTAAAGCCGCTTAATTCCGAATATGGAAAAGTTGCCCCCGGATGGGGGACTACCCCCCTTATGGGATTTTTCATGGCTTCATTTGCAGTATTCCTAGTTACCATTCTGGAAATTTACAATTTATCCGTTTTATTGGATGGTATTTCAATTAGTTGGTGAAGAAGCCCCGAACCCCGCTGACGTAACTAATGGTAGCAAATAGGGGTTTGGAGGTAGAAGTGGATAGTTTACTAAAACTAGGAACGGGAGTTAAATCGTGCGAACTTTAACTGTTTTTACGAAGCAATAATATGGGTGTGTGATTCGTTGCAATTAATCCGATTCAGTAAATAAATAAGTAATCTTTTATTGAGACAGATTTCAGTATTAATATTAGATTATCTGCATCTCGCCGGGTAACAGTCAAGTTATTAGCACCTGAAACGCGAGAGTTTAATATCTAGTACGAAGTTTAAACTATGACTAATTTGCATCAATTTACCACTTAAACTTCGTCACGAGGTTGTTATTTGATACCGCAACTCGGTACCTCAGCGGAAGATAATCGATGCAGCATGTTTTACTCGCACTTGTAAGGTATGTAAGTGGAGAAGGAGGAGAACTGTTTAGGATTTTGATTCGAGGTTATGGAGGAGTTCCCACCCGTTACGGCTTCCTACCTAAAAAACACTTTATCGAAACGTAGTAAAAATCTAAGGTTTACTTGATACAAAAGAAAGTAGTCAGATCAGAATGAAATAAAGTCTATTCACCTATCTACCCCCCCCCCCGGAGGAAGGAAGGAAAGAGATCGGAGAGAGGGGGGGTACGTTGATAAGATTGAGAGATTTCCCACGACGCTGGAACTGCTGAGTTTTGATTCGAAAATAGAAGCTGACATGAGATCGAAGTAAATTGTATTTCCAATTTCTCCGGAAATGAGTAACCCCTCTCCCTATCAAGTGATAGGAGATGTCGGGAATCTGCCACGTTTCTTGACCCGAGTAACTACTAATTGCTAATAGAATTGGCACGGCTAATGAACATTGGCGACACTGAGACGGCTTCGCTTAAGCTGTGTGAGGAAAAAGCCTCATGCACAGTTTACGAGGGGGGAGTTGAGAAGACTTACCTATCTCACTAAGGTATATGATTGGTTTGAGGAGCGCCTAGAGATTCAGGCGATTGCGGACGATATTACTAGTAAATATGTTCCTCCACATGTGAATATATCTTATTGCTTGGGGGGAATCACGCCGACTCGCTTCCTAGTTCAAGTAGCTACCGGTTTCGCCATGACCTTTCATTACCGTCCGACTGTTACAGAAGCTTCTTCTTCAGTTCAATATATAATGACTGAAGTTAATTTTGGTTGGCTAATTCGATCTGTTCATCGGTGGTCAGCAAGTATGATGGTATTAATGATGATTCTGCATGTATTTCGGGTTTATCTTACGGGCGGATTCAAAAAACCTCGCGAATTGACTTGGGTTACTGGGGTGATTCTAGCTGTATTAACCGTCTCTTTCGGCGTAACTGGATATTCCTTACCCTGGGATCAAATCGGTTACTGGGCCGTCAAAATTGTAACTGGCGTACCCGAAGCTATTCCCTTAATCGGGTCTCCATTAGTAGAGTCGTTGCGGGGAAGTGCTAGTGTTGGCCAATCAACATTAACCCGTTTCTACAGCTTACACACCTTCGTGTTGCCACTTCTCACCGCTGTTTCTACGCCGATGCATTTTCTAATGATCCGTAAACAAGGCATTCCGGGTCCTCCATAATTCATTAATGAGTCAGGGGTGGGAGAGGTAGCTACCGATACATCGGCGGGGAGTCTCACCTTCAAGTTCTTTAAGAGGTTATCATTCTGTCGCCGATGATACTTATTACTAAACTAAACCGAGTGGTAAGTTATCCAGCGGATTTAATTATTGTCTCAGACTAGCGAGACAAAATGATTGAAGTGTAAGGGGAAAAAATTTGGATTATGGGAGTGTGTGACTTGTCTCAAGACGTGTAGGCTACGCAGACACTAAGTCGGATACTGCTGCAGCCAAAGATGTATCTTCTTTCCAACCTCTCTTTTGGACTAAGATTCGAAACCTGGATAGAAAAATCTATTTTTCGGACTGAGACTAAAGCTTCTCGGAGGATGTCTTCCATGATCGATTCAAAAATGTTGAAAGGCCTCGTGAAACCCCATATATCTAATTGGGATTGCGTGAAGCTTTTGAATATACGGTTTCTAATACGATGCGTACATTTCTTCCGCATCAAACGTTAATTGTTCGCAAAGACAGCCGCTGGGGTAAAAAGACGATCTAAAGATATATATATAGCCAACGTTCTAACAAGTTGAAATCCTATACCTTAGTTTATAAGTATCTTGTCTCGTAGAAACTTGCAAGGATATGACGCGTGGGTATGGGATACGAGATAACCCGCGAAGCCTTCCTTCTTCCGTTATTGAGCCGATTCGGATCAAAAGCCATGTTGCAAAATAACTTCTTTGCGTGTGCGTTCCCGCTTCATTTGCCAGCCTAACCGTTGCAGGATGGGGGAATTTCAAATCTGCTCGAGCCGTATGAGGGGAAATTCTCACGTTCGATTCTCGCGGGGGAATGAGAAGTCCACCCCAATAACAAAAAAACCTGACTTGAACGATCCTGTCTTGAGAGCGAAATTGGCTAAAGGTATGGGGCATAATTACTACGGAGAACCCGCTTGGCCCAACGATCTTTTATATATATCTCCTGTAGTAATATTGGGAACCATCGCTTGTACCGTGGGTTTGGCTGTTTTAGAACCATCGATGGTTGGTGAACCGGCAAATCCATTTGCAACTCCTTTGGAAATATTACCTGAGTGGTACTTCTATCCCGTGTTTCAGATACTTCGCACGGTGCCCAATAAATTATTAGGTGTTCTTCTAATGGCGTCGGTACCCGCAGGTTTGTTGACCGTTCCTTTTCCCGAAAATGTCAATAAATTTCAGAATCCGTTTCGGCGGCCAGTAGCCACAACAGTCTTCGCAATTGGCACCGCGGCCGCTATTTGGTCAGGTATTGGGGCAACTTTACCCATAGATGGATCTCTAACTTCGGGGCTTTTCTAACACTTCTCCATCTACCACTAACCTAGAAACTACTTGAATTTAGTCTGGGGAACAATTGTCAGCCCCCGGGCTAGGACAAGACTTCCCCAGACTTGGTTAATTTCGAATCGAAAATATTGAATTCTCTAGATAATCGATTTCCATCTGTTTACCCAAAAGGAATTGGGAATCAATTCCCAATTTACCAGATTTAGCTAATTCCTACCTTCCCCCTGAAACTTCTGGAAATAAAGGTGTAACACAGAAAAAATGAGATCGTTTGTCTCAGAAATAATACAAATAGGATTCTGCCGCCTGTTTTTACTACCTAAGATGTATCTCATCGTGGGGTAATTCTGAGTCGAAACGCTCCCACAAAGCTTTTGAAACCTGATCTACAGATTTTCGTCCAAAACTCCTTATTTTTGATAAATCTTCTCGGCTGTAATTAAGCAAGTCGGTGATGGTATGTATCTCTGCCTCTTTAAGACAATTAAAGGCTCTGGCAGGTAATTCTAGTTGGTCAATAAATGTATCTTCGGATAGCTTCTTCCCCAGTTTATTCCCATCACGAAGTTGTGAAGATAACTTCATTGAGGGAGAAAGACCTTTATCATCTCCTGAGCAGGAGACGTCTTCCCGTTTCACGTGCAAAGAAGGACTTGATAGTTCTATTAGTTTTTCAGAAGCCTCGCTAATTGCCTCGTCTGGGGTCGGACTACCATTAGTCCATATCTCAATGAGTGATATTTCTCGCGTCGCTTCACCACTTCCAAGTAGATGTACGCTATAGTTTACGTTTCGAACGGGCATAAATACAGCATCGACGGGAAATTCTCCATTTTTATACTCATTTAAATTTCCCATCCGGTATCCACAATCTCTTTCAATCTTCAATTCAATAGTTACAGATATTGGTTGAGTGATAGTAACTATATGTTGCAAATTATCAACCGCTTTGACAGAGGGTGGGAATGATATATCACCCGCAGTTACTTTTTTGGGACCTGTTACGGATGAAATTGCTTCTTTAACATCATTGGATTCGCCCCGAAGTGCAACTTCCTTTAGATTCACTAAAACATCATGTGTTGCCTCCCTAATACCCGTTACTGTGGAATATTCGTGGACAATTCCGTGAAGCCGCGCACATGTTATACTCGTCCCTTGAATCTCTCCTAGTAATGCTCTACGCATGGCAACTCCCACGGTACTGGCTTGGCCCCTCCGAAAAGGAGATACGACAAAACGACCATAATGAAGACGCCTATTTTCCACCCTAGATTCAACACATTTCAATTGAATTGCCTGGGTACAGATGGACTTCTCACACGTAAGCATAAAAGGATCCCCCTTCAAGTTTTATAGAACATTAAACGCGTCTCTTTCGGGGGGGTCGGCATCCGTTATATGGCATGGGGGTCACATCACGTACAAAACTGAGGATTACGCCGCTTCGTCTAATCGCCCTCAAAGCGGTGTCTCTTCCAGGGCCGGGTCCGTTCATCGTAATTTCTGCTTGCTTCATACCCCGCTCCATTGAGGCACGGATAGCATTTTCCGCCGCAGCTTGGGCGGCAAATGGTGTACTTTTGCGTGTACCTTTAAATCCACAGGCACCCGCCGAACACCGAGTAGCTACCTATCCCCGAACATCCGTAACAGTAATAATGGTATTATTGAAACTTGCTTGGATGTGAGTAACCCCCTTCTGTATTCCGCGCTTTACTTTTCGTGAACGAATCTTTTTTGAGTTAGTTAACATAGTTAATTGATTCCTTATACCCAGAGGCTATTATTAATTGTTAATTAGTTCCATGCCTAACTATCTTGACTATCCCTGCCTCTGCTTATGCTTCGGGTTGCAACAAATTACCATGATTCGTCCACGTCTACGAATCAATCGACACTTTTCACATATTTTGCGAGTAGAGGCACGAATTTTCGTAGCTACAACCTTAAATTAGTTGGATAAATCTATTGATAGATTCAAGATACATTACTCCCCCTTACGAATCGAAACAAGGAGTTGAGTAAGCAGAGAATTACTAGGTGGCGGCACTAATACCGAAATCTAGTGGTTGTTATTTGTCTGCCTACTTCGAAGTCGATAGATGATACACCCTTTGGTAAGATCATACGGACTTAATTCAACCCTTACCCTATCTCCCGGTAATATTCTTACGTAACTCCGTCAGATCTTTCCCGATATGTGGGTCAAAACTTGGCACCCGTTATCCAAACAAACTCGAGACATAGCATTGGGAAGCGACTCTGTAACTGTACCTTCTATGTCAATAGGATTCTGCTTCTTCATCATCCGAGCTAACTAAACCTCCCTTAAATCATAGATTTCTTTGACAAGTTGCTGACTCAGTTGATGTTGTTAACAGCTTATTTGCAGCGTAGTCATTTTGGAAACAAATTATCTTCCGTTGGGAAGAAGTTTCCGAATTACCAAACGTGGCACGGAATCTCCCCACCAATCTTTTTGTGTCGAGCCTCCCGATCTGTAATAAGTCCATGCGACGTTGATGAAATTGCAACTCCCATACCACCTAATATTTTAGGAATTTGCCGGCGATCGGAATAGACCCTCAACCCAGGTTTGCTAATACGTCTGATAGCTGCAATGTAGGGGTCTCTCTTTTTACCGAGATATCTCAAGCTCACATCCATAACCTCTTTACCACTATTACTCTTGCGTCTCACAGCGTCTCCTAGAAAACCCTCTTCCACCAAAATCTCTACGACGCGTTCAGTCATTTTAGTGGCAGGTATTCTGATCATAGCTTTCCTTCTCATGTTGCCATTTCTTATGGCAGTAAGTGCAGTAGAAGTAGCATCGTTAGCCGTAAGATATCAATCGGTAGTTTTTGCAGTTATCAATACTAGAATGATTCCTAACCCCCTGTCTCCTTCTGCTTCATCTAATTCTATTTCGTATGTTGGGCGTAGTTAGAGACATTTGACAAAACTTCAAACCGAATTTGCAAATTCGGTTTGAAATTTTGTCAAACTGGTGATGCTAAGTTAATTCAATTATTAATCTTTACAATACCTCGGGAGCCAAAGAGACTACTTTGGTGAAATTGTAATCCCTTAATTCCCTAGCTACTGGACCGAAAATCCTAGTCCCCCTGGGATTTCTTTCTTGGTTAGTAATAACAGCTGCATTGTCGTCGAATCCAACAATCATTCCGTTGCATCGTCTTATCCCTTTGCGAGTACATACTACCACCGCCCTAACCACTTCTGATCTTCTTGTAGACATATTGGGTACCGCTTCCTTGACTGCAGCCACTATGATATCACCCACACCCGCGTATCTGCGGCTGCCGGTTCCTAACACTCGAATACACATTAATTTCCGGGCTCCGCTGTTGTCTGCTACATCTAGATAACTTCGAGTTTGAATCATTTGGTAATCGAGAAAAATGATAGATTTACTTGTACCACATCAGAATGAAAGGAGATATATCCCACCTGAAGATTTCTGGGAATAAGAGTAAGTTAATTACCGCTACTGTGACTAATCTGACCCAATTGAATTAATAAAGTTTATTTGCCTCACTAATAATCGGGATGAAGTTTCAGATGCCATCATTGCCGCCGCTTCCTTTCCAGTCATTGAATCCTCTACTTCTTTGTCTCCCACAAGTATCATGGCTCGGCAGCAGTTATTATTCGAGTAGGTACGGGTATTTTGTGGGCAGCCATTGCCATAGCGACTTTGGCTACATCTCCCGATATCCCACTCAATTCATAAATTATTCGGCCTGGTTTAATTGCAGATACCCAATATTCCGGAGATCCCTTGCCCGACCCCATACGCGTCTCCGCGGGTCTCGTCGTAATGGGTTTATCGGGGAAGATGCGTATCCACAGCTTCCCGCCTCGGCGAGCATAGCGCGTTATTGACCTCCTTCCCGCCTCTATTTGTCTAGCAGTAATCCAAGCAGGTTCGAGGGCTTGAAGAGCAAATTTTCCGAAGGAGATGGCATTGCCGCGACTAGATATTCCCTTCAATCTTCCCCTATGTTGCTTACGATATTTAGTTCGTCTGGGGTTACAGTCGATATTGACAGAATTTATCAATCTCTGATGCAGAACCGGACGTGGGAGTCTACTTCCAACCGGCTCCTCATGAATTTGATATCACCCTTCCTATTTCGTCAACTTACCAACTACTCCTTTGCTCCTCCAGATTACTTCTCATTTCACCTATGAGTCGCACTTCAATTACTACTTGGTACTAAATCCATGGGCGAGAATAAGCTCGATCTTCCAATCTATCTTCGCCTCCGAAATATGGGCTTCTCTCGCTATCCCATCTGCCAAATCTCGAAATTATTTCACTGAATGAATGAGATTCGGAAGTCCCCTCGTTTTTCCAGTCCCTTAGAACAAACGTTTTGGTCCCCCCCCTCGGCGACGGAGCTTCTCGCCCAATATCATTTTGTCGAGTCAACATTCCTAGGATTAATTGACTCGAAGCTCCATTTCATCCTGATATTGATACTTTGTAAATCGATGCTACATCACGCAGCTTTTCGGGGGTTGAGCGATTAACCATACGATTTCGATAAGTAAAAAGAATGAGGTTATTTTGACTCATCTTTATTAAGGTAGTCATAAATTGGTATTTGTTTCAGCTTCCCCGTGAGAAGATTTCCCATGGGTAGAAATTCCAATTGCGACGGGGTAATCCCATTTTGTTTTGTCCCCGGCAGTCACTGATTTGGTACTCGGAAACAAATGGTCCGTTACCCAATCAATTAGTCTCTCTTATGGATGAAGAAATGTTGTTTGAACGAGTCGCACACTAAGCGTAGCAAAGATCTCCTGGCATTTGAAATGAAAATGATTGAAACTGGAGTGGGATGAAGCTAATTGAAGTTCTGTCAAATCTTGTTAGATAGTTCCTCCCTCGTAGAGTAAGAATCACCCAGTACCCCGAAATGTCCAGGTCTTTATGCCGAGAACCCCATAAATTGTCTGAGCCGGGTGGTATGAATATCCGATACGAGCTTTAATGGTGTGGAGGGGGACTCGACCTTCCCGAGCCCATTCAACCCGAGCCATTTCGCTACCATTGAGGCGTCCGGCTATCTGTATCTTGATACCTCTATCGCCGGTTCTTCCAACCAACTCAATTGCTTTCTTCATGGTTCGTCGGAAAGGAATTCTATTTCTTAATTGTGAGGCAACATGTTCCGCCAAGATTTTCGGTTCTCCATATGGTTGGGTTATACTAGTTAGTACTACTCGGAGCTTCCGAGTTTCGATTCCTAAGATGTTCCCGATATGGCCCCTCATTTGGCTAATCCCCAAATCTTGTTCCTCAACAAGTAAGTCAGGAAATCCAGTATGTATATCAATCCGAATTAGATCTGTTTTTCGCCGGATTTCGATACGTCCAACTCCGCCATAATTTGTGGCATCTGTCATATGGTTTGCAATATACCTCTCGATGGAGGTACGTATCTGCCTATCTCCCCCGAGAAACTTCGGGTAATCTTTTGTCTGTGCGAACCAATGAGAATAATGCTTCTAATTTACACCGAGTCGAAAACCGAGTGGATGAATCTTTCGCCCCATATCTATTTCCCCCCAATTCGATATGAATTTATTGAAGTATTTCTTTTTGCAGTCTTTCCAAACTTTCAGATGAGACGTTCCGATAGAATGGGTAGACATTCTATATGGAATCATCTTTCCATATCTCCAATTTCGTCGAACTTTGATTTTGATTTAATAGTTACTTTGCAAACGGGTCTTCTTATCGGACAACCTCGGCCTTGTGCTCGGGGGCGGAACCTTCTCAGATAGGTAGAAGTCTCGACTCAGGCCTCACTAATGAACAAGTCGGATTTATTCAATCCAAAATTGGCATCGGCGTTTGCCGCTGCAGAAAGTATTAGTTGCGATACTAGAGAACATGTTTTGTGAGGCATAAATTCGGGTAATACAAGTGCTTCTCCGTATGAACAACCTCGGAGTCGATTGAGAATCCGTCTTATTTTGGTAGCTGATACACGAATATTTTTCCCCAGAGCTCGTGTTCCAATTTTTGATCTTCCTTCGTCTTCCATAAGATATGATTTCCCAATTATCGACGAGATCCTTTATCGTTTCTTGCATGTCCCCTAAAATTACGAGTGGGTACAAATTCACCCAATTTATGACCCACCATGCGATCGGTTATATAAATAGGTAGGTGCTCCCGCCCATTATACACAGCAATGGTGTGACCGATCATGATGGGTACGACTGCAGAAGCTCGAGACCAAGTGACAACCAACTTTCTCTCTCTTCGTATATTAAGATTTTCAACTTCTCTTATTAAATGGTTAGCCACAAAAGGGCCTCTTCTTGATGAACGTGCCATAGCTGATTAACCCCCGCTTAATATTTCCATATATCAATACCCCTTACGTCGACGAAGTATGAGGGGATTGCCGTATTTTCCACTTCTCCGACTCCTTCGTCCAAGCGCAACATGCCCCCAAGGAGTTGACGGGTTTCTTCTACCAATCGATGTTCTTCCCTCCCCCCCTCCGTGGGGATGGTCTACAGGATTCGTAGCTGAACCTCTCACTTTCGGCCGTTTACCTAACCAGCGCTTGGATCCAGCTTTTCCCAAGCCTCCATTGTCAGTATCAACGTTTCCGACTCGTCCGATACTTGCTAAACAATTCCGAGATATTAGACGAATTTCGTAGGAAGGTAGTCTTAATGTAGCTAGTTTCCCTTCCTTTGCAACTACTTTCGCTGCTGCGCCAGCTGATCTAACTGATTATCCGCCTCTCCCAGATTTTAATTCTATATTATGTATGGTAGTACCTAAAGGTATTCTGGTTGAGGTAGACCCTCCCCCCCCCCCTCTTACTTACTCTCGGAGGGGTAAAACGATTGGGGAAGACCCCTTCCCAAACTGTACAAGCTTCTTTCGAAGCATACAGCTTTCTGGATATGAGAAGCACCACTGCTAAGTTTCGGTGGCGCCAAATTGAATTGGTGCTTACTGGAAAGCGAGTCACTTTTGATCCATCTATGTCATACCCTTGGCTTCTTTGCCCGCATCTGGCTCTCTCTGGATGATCCAGTAACTCAGGAGAATTTAGCAACAGAATCGATGACTTCGATGATTCGCGTCAGCATTAATAAATGTTCGGGATAACTTAGGAAACCACCTCTCCTTAGCATCAACGTAGCTAAAATTCCACACATTTATCTCCTACGTTATTCCGCAGCTTCGATTTTGCCTCCGACTGCCAAATCGAGTGTCTCAAATTCGTAATCTTTATGCCTCTATGGAGTGGGACGCCCCTCCCCTGTGAGTATAATTTCAAGATTATTTACCTGTTTCCATATTATCTTACCTTTGCAACTTGATATATGTCGAATTGCTCCAGACTGTAGCACGCGCTGCTGCCCCTACTTGGTTACCCCAACCAGGTTTACTTCATCTCACTTAATAACTTCGAAGTAGTGCGAGGTTTTCGGGACAAGCCTGCAACCCGATCGATTAGTTTCGAAATACGCGAATCAACTATTCAACCCGCACTCAGAGGTAGGGCATTTCCAACTGAAATGGATGCGTCAGGACTAGATGTTACGATGTCTCCAACCCTTATTCCCCGTGGATGTAAGATGTATCTTTTATGACCATCTGTGTAGTTGATTAAACAAATGAAAGCGTTCCGATTGGGGTCGTATTCGATACTGGCTACTCTTCCGTCAACATTCAATTTGTCGCGTCGAAAATCAATTTTACGATATAGACGCTTGTGTCCGCCCCCTCTATGTCTACTGGTAATGATTCCCACATTGCTGCGACCACTTCTAGACATCTTGAAGTAAGTTAATTGTTTATGGGGTTTAAATTCCGTCGTTTCACCAAATTGCAGAGTAGCCCGGTTTCGGGTACCTGGGGTATACGCCTCATACAGTCACATGGCCATACTTAATTCTTCCCCTCCACGTTTATGCATAATTTATCACTTGATAGAAAGACAAACCCTTTCCAGGTGTCAATTTAAAAATAGTGGAATAAAGGAATTAGATCGAAGTTTAATAATCATTTTTCTTCCACCTGCGGAATTCGAATTCAATCTAGTTTTTCTTCCAGCTCTTACTCGACTACTGTTAATTCCCTCGACTTTGACATCGAAAATTTGTTCAATCCAACTCTTCATTTCAGTTTTGGTCAACTTCGAATCTACGTGGGAAGTATATTGATTTTGCTGCAACAGGCGAATAGACTTCTCGGTAATCAGTTGATTTCTTGGCTTATCCGTAGTATCCTTCTCGCTTCAATTAGTTACCTTCAATTCCCATCGATCCTCTCCTCCGTAACTCCTGTATAGTTTACTCACTTGCCTCCCTCCGCCACCAATTTCAGATATACCTGCCTCGCAAAAATATCTCCAAGTTACTTGGCTCCCCCCCACCTCTCTTCCCCATTTGCATCCAACAGGAGTTGAACCTGTGAATTCGCCAATTATGAGTTGGGTGCCTCAACCGCTCAGCCATGGATGCCAATTAATAATAGTTTAACACAAATAGTTTAACACGGTTGCCGGGGATGTGTCAAGGTGGGAGGGAGTTAGGTGGAGGGGGTGAAAATTCGGTTCAGCAGTTGACAGGCTTATAGATATACTCGTACGATAGGGTAGGATTGGTGAGCGTAACTCCGCCGCGTCTCCCTGCCTCGAAGGAGGGGTAGACATACTAGACTCAAAATAGAGTACCGCGTAGTACGGAGGTTCGAATCCTACGCGAGACGTCCATAGGTCTCGCTTTTCTGGGAGAAGTCTCCCGACTTCTCGCTTCTCACCAATGGAACCCACAACTTTCCCTTGGTCAACTTCCATGCTTGTCTTCTCGAGTGAGGTAGCACTGGAAATGTCTCTCCGACTCGAGAGATGGGTGGGTCCTACCTCAGAGATATGTGAGGCAGTAAGTCCCACCTTCTCTCTTCCGTCTTTCCGAACCAAGGCTGGGACGGCAAATCCTAACATCCGAAAGTTTTGGGGCGATACCCGAAACTGAAGGAATAGTCTCACAGATACGTAAGATAGATAAAAAATGAAGCAGAAACAAAAAAGTACGACTGAGATATGAACGTGATTCCTCTCAAAAATTCGAATGGTTGCATGGTGTCTCATCGAACAACCGGGGGGGGGGGGGACTCAAAATCCCACCCTTCCTTTGCTCC